ATGAATTCCCCATTAGAGCAATTTAGCGTAATAAGCCTGTATTCTGTACAAATAGGTTATATTGATGTTAGTTTAACCAATAGTGCTATCTATTGTATATTAACTGTAGCATGCATTCGCATAATATGGTCTACTTTATTCCTTGACGGTGGGCTTGTGATACCTAGTAGATATCAAGTAGTTAGTGAAATGTTGTATGAATTTGTTAGTGGATTAGTTTTAGAACAACTTGGTTCACATGAAGCACGAAAATATGTAGGTATTGTTTTTACTACATGGCTATTTATTCTAGCAGCTAATTTAATTGGTTTAATACCGTTTAGCTTTGCAACCACTGCACAATTAGTTGTAGCGTTCGGACTAAGCTTTAGTTTGTTTATAGGAGTTACTTTAATTGGTGTGTTTAAACACGGGCTTAGCTTCTTAAGTTTTTTTTTACCCGGAGGAGCTCCAATCGGGCTTGCTCCATTACTAGTTGTAATCGAAGTAATAAGTTACATTTTTAGACCAATTAGTCTGGGAGTGCGGCTGTTTGCAAATATTACAGCGGGACATAGCTTGCTTGCAATAATCGCTAATTTTGCATGGGCAATGGCGACAAACGGTTTATACGCAATATTATCTATAATACCAATCGTTGTAATTGTAGCTATTTATGGCTTAGAGTTAGCCGTGGCTTTTTTACAAGCCTATGTTTTTGCAGTGCTACTTTGTATCTATTTAAAAGACGCTATTGAACTGCATTAATTTGATGCACTACAAATAATCAGTCGATAATATAATATTATAAACAGTTTATTTTAATTGATTACAAAACATCATATATACTCACACGTTGAAACTCTAGGAACTATAGTTTAATGGTTAAAATAAGCGCCTGTCACGTGCTAGATACGAGTTCAATTCTCGTTAGTTCCGTGTGATTTAGTATAAAAATGATGTAAAAAACATTTTTTTACGGAAGTAAAAGTAGGAGAAATATTGATATAATGCCCAACTGTCACTACTTAAATCGAGATCTAAAACACTATAATAAAAAAACCAAGCATATAAAAGCATAAATAATAAATATAAAAGCATAAATAATAAATTATGGCCATCCAACAACCTATAAAACCAAAATCGCGCCCGTTTACTCTCAATTTTGGGCCTCAGCACCCTGCTGCTCATGGTGTTCTTAGATTAATACTATCTATGCAAGGGGAGCAAATTATAAAAACAGATACTCATATAGGCTTACTACATCGTGGTACAGAAAAATTAATTGAATATAAAACAGCCCTACAAGCGCTACCATATTTTGATCGCCTGGATTACGTTAGCGTAATGGCAATGGAGCATAGTTTTTGCTTAGCAATAGAGCGGCTAACAAATACGGTTATAAGTACGCGAGCAAAATGCATCCGAATGCTTTATGCGGAATTGACTCGTGTTTTAAACCACTTATTAGCAGTTTCCTGCTTCGCGATGGATACGGGGGCCCTGACACCGTTTCTATTTGCCTTTGAAGAGCGAGAAAAACTAATGGAATTTTATGAAAGAGTTTGCGGGGCCCGAATGCATTCGGCGTACTTTCGACCAGGAGGAGTCTCAGCAGATTTACCGGGGGGCATACTACAATCAATTCACCAATGGGCAGACCAATTTGCTTCCCGAATTGACGAAATGGAAGAGCTTCTTACGGGGAACAGAATATTCAAGCAACGTTTAGTTGACATTGGTGTGCTAAATGCCCAAGATGCAATTGCCTGGGGCGTCTCTGGCGTGTTACTACGTGGGTCTGGAATAGCTTATGATTTGAGAACGGCGCAACCTTACGAGCTTTATGACAAAGTGAAATTTAATGTGCCTGTTGGCGCAAATTCAGATTGTTATGATCGATATCTGTTAAGAATAGAGGAAATGCGTCAAAGCCTACGTATTATAAAACAGACGATCGACCTAATGCCTGCGTCAGGAACTACGTTGATTAGCCCAAACGATCAGCTTAACCTGCTAAGCCATAAAGCTGGTTATCAAGATCGCCCTTCAAGAGCTGAATTTAAAACCTCAATGGAGGGATTGATTAAGCATTTTAAATCGACCAGTAGCGGATTTGCTTTACCGGCGGGAGAAACATATTGTGCAACAGAAGCCCCAAAAGGTGAGTTTGGCGTATTATGTGTAAGTAACGGGACGAACCGCCCTTACAGAGTTAAAATAAAATCGCCAGATTATGCTTCGCTGCAAGCAATTGATTTAATCGGTCGAGGACATTATCTTGCAGATGTTGTAGCTATTATTGGCTCTTTAGATGTAGTGTTCGGATCTATCGACCGTTAGAAAAAGCTGATAAAGCAAAATTGTTTTTTAAAATGTCTTTAAATTTAACTATCTATTATATTATAGCATTGATCGCCCTAAGTGGTTTAGGTATTGTTTTTTTAAACTCTGAATCCATTTTAGCGATTTGTTTTTTCATCTTTGTATGGTTAATCGTTCAAAATGACCCCGTTAGCGCAAGTCTAGAGGAGCAAAAACAAAGCATACGATCTGAATTAATCAGCTGTATGATTCATGGGACTATGGATCAAATCAGTTTGCAAAAGCTAGTATGTTATAAGAAAATCCAGCTACTAGCTAGTTTAGAATACATAATGTACATCAAAAATGACTCATAATGAATCGTTTGTTGCTTGCAAAATACGCTTTAAAAGCTCAACTGGTTGAGCGTTTGATTGAAAATCAAAAGGTTGTAGGTTCAAGCCCTACTTAAAGCAGCTATACATACTGTATAATATTTGATTGTAATCATGCGCCATATAATATAGATAATATGAGCACTTGCAATCAAAATACAAACAAATTACAAATTAGTACAATTTGACAAATAAAACAATAAATACAATTAATATACTTTTAAAAAAGTAAGTAATTTAACTTAATTATAAGGCTATTAAATTGTATTGAAAACTAATACAGTGTGGCAGTAAAATAATTGTTTAATTAAACAATTATTTTAACTATTATTTTAACTATTATTTTAACTATTATTTTAACTGTATGTTTAGCCACATAATACGTAGACTTATAGCATATAGTAATGAAATTAATTTAATTATTAGATTAACTTGGCAGAATCGCCAATAAAAAACAAATAGAAAAAATAAACGATGTTATACGCATACGTTTGTAAAATAGAAATTTAACTAATTAAAATGCATAGTATCGATTTATTATTAGTAATCCCGGAATGTTTTCAAATTGTTTTAATAAACATACTTTTATTATTTGCAATTTGCTTTTCTTATTATAGCACACAAAATCTTACTAGAGACAAGCTTAGCCAGTCTGCATATGACCCTTTTGAGCCGTATGCCTCACCTAAGCTAAGCAGTAATACTGAGCATTTGAATACGAACTCATACAAAAAAAAAACGTTGGAACAGGCGGTTTATTCAAACCCCAATCAATTAGATCAATCGATACAGCAAAGCCTATCACCCGTGTATAGCCAAAATCACACGAAGTTTTCTCCTCGACTGGTTAGAACACAAACACAGATTACTAGGCCAAGTTATTCCTATATATCAACACCTGTAACTTTAATTGAGCCTATTATTCAATTGGTAATACTTAGCCTAATTTGTTGCTCAATACTATATGTCAATAGTCCGCTTACTTATGCAGTAGGTTTAACGGATTCAATAATATGGGATAGCTTAAGTAGGTTTATGAGCGTACTATTATGTGTTAGCGCCTCGGCATCGCTATTGTTAGGGCTTGCCGCTGTGAAACGCTATGGCCGATATGAATTTGTGTTCATAATCTGGTTGTCAGTAATTGGAATGCTGTGTTTACTAAAAAGTTATAATTTTTTAACTTTTTATCTCACTATTGAATTGCAAAGTTTAAGCTTTTACATGCTTGCAGCAATGCGCTCTAAAACTGAAGCTAGCGCAGAGGCAGGGCTAAAGTATTTTATACTCAGTGCTTTTAGCTCAGCAATACTATTATTAGGCATTACATTAATATATGCAGCAACTGGGTCGCAAAGTTTTGCAGATTTGAGTATTATAATAAATTATTTTCATTCAACTGCTGATAATAACCCAGCGATAGACCTCGAGCTTGTACCCGTTTCCTTGGCGATTGGATTAGCCTGTGTATGTGTAAGTCTATTATTTAAGCTTGCTGCAGCGCCTTTTCATCTGTGGGTTGCCGACGTATATGAAGGAAGCCCTACGGCTATTACGGCATTTTTTGCCATAACTGCTAAAATCGCCGCTGCGACCGCCTTGATACGTATTTTGGAATTACACATTACGATTTTTCAATTGCTACCATTGATAGCGATACTTAGTTTAGTAATTGGTAGCTTTAGCGCTATGCGACAAGTCAAGCTAAAACGGCTGATTGCGTTTAGTGGAGTTGCAAATGTTGGCTGGTTTTTGTTAGCATTAATTACAGGTCAATGGGATTTATTAATAGTACACCTGGTTGTTTACATACTGCTAAGTATTTGTTTATTTAGTATTTTTGTACTGCCTTTATTCAGAACACATCCAAACCTTGAATATCGACAAAGAATAAAACAAAATAATTCTGATCATATAGTTGATCACGGTACAGATAGTTTAACTATAAAATATATTAGTGATCTGAAGCAATTAAATAAAACAAATCCAAGTTTAGCACTAGCAATGGTGGTTGCTCTATTTAGTTTGGCCGGTATACCCCCATTTGCAGGTTTTTATAGTAAATACTTGATTATTAATGCCTTAACACAAACAGAGCAATATTTAACGCTCTCGATTGCCCTTGGTTGCGCAATTTTAAGCGCGTTTTACTATATTCGAGTAATTAAAACAATATATTTTAGCGGCGCAGGTGTGGCTTACTCATTTAATCCAAAATTACTAACATTATTACAGTTTAAACAAACCTATACACCCTCAGTTAGACAAACGGACGCTCAGCTTAATAGCACATTTTTTAAGCTGAGCCAAGCTAGCATACAAACAGAACAGACGAAAACTTTCACCAAAATCGATCATAAAAGTGTACGGCCAAACCAACAGCGATTTAAAATGTTCACAATTATGCCCGTATCTGCAAATGCCTATATCTGCGCTTTAAGTACAATAATAACTGTACTATTTTTTATAAAACCCGACTATATTTTTGTTTGCATAGCATTAAGTCAATAGCAAGCGTGACTTTTCTTATGCTATTGTATCACAATATATGTATATATGTATGATATATACTAATACGCCTAATAACACACACACTTTAAAGGTAGCTATGATGTAATGGTAAGCATAGCGCGCTGTGAATGCGTTCGTAAGGGTTCAAATCCCTTTAGTTACCAACAAACAATAAAACAATATAAATATTTTTTTAATGACTATTCTAATAGATACTTTTTGTGCATTACTTATAACGTGTGCAACTTTAGTTGTGCAAAGCTCAAACCCGGTTTATAGTGTGCTTTTTTTAATCCTAGCGTTTTTTAATGCTAGCGCACTGGTTTTGCTATCCGGTCATGACTATATGGCAGCATTATTCATTGTCTTGTATGTTGGCGCTATGTGTACATTCTTTTTATTTGCTATTATGATCTTAGATATAAAAGTTGAGCCAATATCAGAAAAGCGACTTAAGCAAGCACCAATTAATACAATAATTGCAATTATTTTTGCGTTACAATGCAAAAATATTCTAAATGAGTTTAGTAGTTCTTTTGCGAACGTCCGCTTACTACCCTATAACAAAGTGCACTTTGCAGAGTACTTGAATTATGAGCTACACTATTGCTTAAACTCAAGTATTCTGGATTATACAACCCAAATCTATAGTCTTGGATCTATACTTTACACTACCTATGCTTTGCAATTAATTATTGCCAGTTTAATCTTATTATCTGCTATGCTAGGTAGTATTGCCCTCACTCTAAGTCGTAGCACTACTGCTAAAGGACAACATATTTACGAACAAAACATTCGAGATTTTAAACTGACAATAACCAATAGTAATTAAAATAAGTATATCGTTTTGTTTACCTTATATAATATGTACGCTTAATTGTTTGTATAGTTATTAATACATACACGCTATTGTAGTTTTAAAAGCCCGAATGCTCTAGCATCCGGTATCTCAAACTACAATTATAAGACTTGTTAAAGCAATGTTTACTTTAAAACCGAAGACTGCTGGATGAAGTATGCATTTGTGCATTACTACGCCCAAAACACCCCACGCGCCACCCCCATTTTTTCAGTGTAAGAGCCTTTACAAAATGACTGATTACTCAATCATACGCGCTTATTTTGTTCAGTCTATATAAGGAATAAAAAAAAAAAAACGAACTTATCAATAAATATATATAATAAATATAAAAAATAATAAATATAAAATATATAATAATAAATATATATAATAAATATAAAAAATAATAAATATAAATATATAATAATAAATATATATATAAATAATAAATATATAATAAAAAATAATAAATATATAATAAAAAATAATAAATATATAATAAAAAATAATAAATATATAAATAATAAATATATAAATAATAAATATAAAAAATAATAAATATATAATATATAATAAATATATATATAAATAATAAATATATAATAAAAAATAATAAATATATAATAAAAAATAATAAATATATATATAAATAATAAATATATAAATAATAAATATAAAAAATAATAAATATAAATATATAATATATAATAAATATATATATAAATAATAAATATATATATAAATAATAAATATATAATAAAAAATAATAAATATATAAATAATAAATATAAAAAATAATAAATATATAATATATATATAATAATAAACAAAACAATAAATTTTTATATAATAAATATAAAAAATAATAAATATAAGGATAGTTAGCTAAGTTGGTTAAAGCGCTGCTTTGCTAAAGCAGTTGTCCCTTTGGGCTTCATTGGTTCGAGTCCAATACTATCCGAAAATGTACCACAGCTTTATTTAATATCAATAACTATATTACGCAAAACATTGCAAAAAAAATTAATAAGTATAGTGCTACATTTGTATTATAAATGAATAAACTAAAAATCTTGGTGAAATCAACCCATAATATAACAATGAAACATCAAAAATGTATCGATCAACAAGTACTGAATTGGTGCCAATTCAGCATTCAACGCTACCAATTAACGGAAAATAACTGCGTATTTTCCGTCGGGTTAGCCGGCGATAAGTACACAAACCATGCCAATTTAAAAAACAATACCGGCAAAAACGTATTAATTGAGTCAAACGGATACGCCAATATGACAAAAGCGCACTTTAATCACCCAAGATTATGGAATAGTATTACGCAAATTTGTTTACATGCAACAACAAAAAAGTTACTCTCACAAAGCGAATTATACACTGCTTTTTACAAATGTTTTTGTTGTTGTGGCCAAACCCCGCGGTTAATTAAAAGTAAACAGCCAATCGCGGCCTTTAAGGTAATCAAAGGAGCTGTTGTCGGAGTGAAATGTCATCTTCGTAAAAAGTCATCACATTTATTTTGTTATAAATGGTCTTTTTTGTCAGCTGACCTTAACACCTCTCAACTGCTAATAAGTCCCGAGCCAATCATGTTAGCTCAAAAAAGCAAAACCTTTACAGTGTTAGGCCATGGGACTATTGGGATTAATAACGTGTTTATTTTGCCCGAACTTGATAAGTTGAACTATGCTTTATTCCAGCCAATTCCAGGATTTGACCTAACGTTTCATTATACATAGGTGGTCGTAGTATTTCGACCACCCAGGGCTTTTGTTTGATGCAGGAGTCTATAAAGAATAAAACAATATTTTAAGTTTAGTTTATATAGTTACAAAATAAAATGAGTTATAAGCAAAGTATACTAAATAGTTGGAGTAGCGTAAAAAAACACAAAGAACAATCCATTGCTGCTTCAGAACCTCGCAAGGATGTAAGCAAATACTACAAAGCAATTAACTTTTCTCTGTCCGGGCTTTGTCCAAAAAATAACGAGAACAATTTAGTGAAACCCACGTATATTCGGCCGTTTCGAGTAATGGTGTTAAAGTTTAATACACCGGAAAGCTCGGAAAGCCATCATAGCGTCGATGTTAGTTCTGTTTTTAATAAGCCACCAAAAATGGCAATTCTAAAGCATTCGAAAAAAATAAAAATTTCAAAGCAATTTGCTCACTGGGTCGAGCCTTACACCTTACTGAAAAAGCAACACATGGGATTATTACCAGAGTTTTGCAACATTCATGATATTGTAGGCTCCGATATTAACATTTACGAATACGAATTATATATAAATTCAAACTGTCAAAAAGTAATTCTGACAAAACACCATATTAGCAACATAGTTGCGCAAACATTGTGTAACACACAATATAGCAACGGGGTTTATCAGTTGTCGTATACACAGCACTCAGGGGTTATGGGTGCATTTATTTTGAAAAATATTAACTGTACAAACTTTTATAACAGCGCCACAATTTACTATATTTCCGATTACGAATTAAAGCAGTGTGCATTATCAAATTTTGCTAATAAACGGGTCGTTGAATTTAGCAAATGGGAAAATCACGGCAACAACTTTATATCCAACCAAGCAACAGAAAAATTTGCCCATTTGCTTGGAAATACATTAACCAGCAGTGAGCAAATAAGATCAAGTTTGCTTGGGGGTTTGGTAAGCAATAGTCTTATTAGTAATTTGCAGTCAATAATTAGTCTAAGCGTCTTGAACAGGTATAAAAGCCCTTTGCATAGGCTAGCTGCACTTTTAACTCACCGTCAAGCCCAGATAGACTCTTTTTAAATAGCATAATTAGCAGCTGGTATAGTATATTTGGTATTACGTGGGTTTGCAAAACCTAAAATAATGGTTCAATTCCATTTATCAGCTGTCACATCCTATACGCTAAGCAAAATTAGTAAAAGGCTTGTACGTGTATTTTGTTTTAATATTGTATTGTAGTTCGCAAAGCAAAATAAAAAAAGCAGGAATTTAAATAATCCTTTTTTTATTGAACTGAATTACAATATATATTTCATAATTTACATTAATTACATTACATAAAATCTATGTTAATACTAGGCACGCACTTAAACCAAAATCAGCCACTGTTAGTATCGTTACAGTCTATATTTGGGTTAAATAATACAAAAGCTTTAAAGATTTGCTCTTTAGTGGGCGTTAACCCAAATGCGAGGCTTGCTAAACTAAGGGTCAATCAGCTTAATAAGCTTACACGAATTTGCCGAGAAGAGGTCGAGACAAGTCTAACCAGACATATACAAAACGACGTGCAGCGTTTAGTTCAATTGAAGCACTATCGGGGAACGCGCCATATGTTTGGTTTGCCTTCTAGAGGTCAAAGAACGCGCACAAATGGTCAAACTTCAAAAAAAATAAAACCCGTTTTAAGTTCAATATCAAGACTTTCGGGCAAAGTAAAGGGTCGAAAGGGATAAGGCAGCTTATAACAAGCTCTATGTATAAAAAGAACTGTCACTTACGTTGGATGAGCCTATGCACGCGTTTTGAAAGCCCTTTTTAGCCATCGTGTCAATAAGTTTCAATTGTGTTGTTTGAAATAGCGAAATTGGCGGAAGTGGTAGACGCGGTGGTTTTAGGAACCATTCTATTAAGGGTGCAGGTTCAAGTCCTGTGTTTCGCACGAAAAAAAAACAGATTATGAAATGCCACAATTAGACGCACTGACCTATTTTTCCCAATATGTATACTTATTTATTACATTTAGCGCAGTATATTATTATGTACTACATTTCATAATACCTAGAATTGTTAGCACTTTAAAAATTCGTCAAAAACTAAATAGTTTAAATCTTAGCCAAGCTGAAAACTATAAAAGCACTGCGCACTCTAACCAGCAACGGGGTGACTCGGACAGTACGCAGCTGTTAGAGGTATTAAGTCAGAATTATAAAAAACCATCTGGGTTAATAGAAACCAGTAACGCCACTTTACAATATAACCATTTGCTTAACCAAGCTTGGCTTGCCAATACCAGCCAGGCTAGCGCCGCTGAGTCAGCAAATAAATGGCTTAATAGTACAGTAGCACTGCAATTGGCACACAATCTACGTTTAAAAAAACTATTATGTGACCATATTGTAAGAAGAATCACAACTAACTAAATCGTTTTATAGTGAGGCTATTTATAAAGCATCGAGATAGCGTCATTATAGTATGATAAAATCCGAATTAAAATAAAATACCCAGAGCAGCAAAAAAAGCATTCCGATTTATCTAGTGCTAAAAAGGTTACAACACGTAAATGTACTTATTGTTGTCTAGTTAGTAGTGTTTAGTTTTTCGATTGAAAGAATTACTCAGAGCCTTTCCAACTGCTCTTTATTGTTTGTTTATTCTTTACATACAAGTAAAATAAAAACTTACGCGTATAAGAAGAATAATTAGAATAATTTTAAAATTTAATTTCATATGCAAGACACAGCAGCAAAACTTATTGGCGCAGGATGCGCGACAATTGCCTTAGCCGGTTGCGGAGCAGGAATCGGTATTGTATTTGGATCTTTAATTACCGCAGTAGCTAGAAACCCGAGCTTAACAAAACAACTGTTTAGTTATAGTATTTTAGGCTTTGCGCTAACAGAAGCTATTGCTTTGTTTACATTAATGGTAGTGTTTTTAATTCTTTTCGCAATGTAAACCAGTACAATATAATAATCAAATAATACCAATTATTTGATTATTTATAATATATACCCCCGGGTGTTTAGTTTAATGGTAAAACCTTGACCTTACAAGTCAATGATGGCAGTTCGATTCTTCCAACACCCACAATAATAACATAATAATAAGTGAATTTCATAAGTATTTGAAAACGTTTTCGCACCTCATTGAGTTTATATTTTATAAGCTTCTAAGCAAGCTACAATAATGTAGCTTGCTTATGTTACGCTATTTGTTCAACGAGTTTTACAATTTAATATTAAAATACAGTACATGCAAAAACAGAACAATTATAAAACACTACGCTAACTCAATTGGTACCAAACAAAACGAACTAATTTAAAGGTCGTAAGAGAACCGGTATATATAAACACTTTTTGTTTTTGAGTGCATGCCTGTATAGGATTATAAACGTATAGAGCAACTTATTGAAGAACAAATTAAGCCAGCCTTTAAAACTAGTTAGAACAGCAATTAGAACTAATTACAGATGATAAAATCTAATCTTGTATATGTTTTTTTTTGAACTTTGTATTTCCAAATACTACTTTTAAGCTTATTAAAAAAAAATGTAGTGATATACGTTGAGCAATCGCAATTAAAATTGAATCATTGCGAGCAAAACTGCAAAAAATTTATACTTTTATGGTTATGGAAGGTTGCCAGAGTTGGTCTAATGGGCCCGTTTTGAAAACGGGTGTTTTCAAAACGCGGGAGTTCGAGTCTCTCACCTTCCGCATAAAGCTAGCACTAACACACCTGGTGAGGCGGAGAAAAAAATTAATTAATAAAATATTAAGGTTGCTTGAAAAGCTTTTGAAGCTCTGTGGTTGAGCGCCAAGCTGTTAACTTGGATGACGCAGGTTCGAGCCCTGCCAAAAGCGTGACAAAATAATGTTGGAAAAAAACAATTGTAAGGACGTTGATTGTGCGTCCCTTTTATTGCGACAGTTGGGATTGACGCATGCTAGTGTAGTGCTACTAAGCACTGCGCGTACAGGGTAGGAATGCATGAGAATAAGCTAAAGTAATTCTGTTTAAAATACAAAAAAAATAAAAGTGTCTTTAGGGTTTTCATGGACGATTAGGTTGTATTGTCTGGTAGATCGTAGCCGATTATCGTTAACTGCATTGAGAGGTAGAGCAGTACCAGCTGTGTAGTAAGCACAGCCGATCATTTGATTGCAGCAGCGCAAAACATTTGCCAATGAGCGAAAGCTTGAGCGAACCAAACTGGTAAGGGAATGAAGGAGAATTCTGTAAACCTTTAATGCTAGGGAATAACTAGAGCGTACCTAGAGAGAAGAACGGACTAATGCTGGTGCCAGAAGTCTCGGTTAGGCCAGTCGTTCGAGCAATAAAGATCATGATTGGGCGTAAAGCGTTCTTCGGCGGTGCTCTTTTGTCTACTATGTAGGCTCTAGAACAACTCGTTTGACAGCGACTAATAGAATTGAAAAGTCACCGATAAAATGGGAATAATTTTTTAGGAATATCACTTGCGAAGGCAATTAGTTGGGTCAAAACAGTAGCTTAGGAACGAAGGAATGGGGATCAAATACCATTAGATACGGTAGTAGTCCATTCAGTCAACGATGGCTTTTATGTCTTGGCCTTTGGCCTTGAATAAGCAAACGCGGAAAAAGCCCGCCTCAATAGTACGAGCGCAAGCTTAAAATTGAAACAATGTGCGACAAGTATAACTTATGCAATACAGCACACGTCAATGTGTAGCTGTTTCGCCAGAGGCCCGGCGTACCCTAGAACCGGCCTGCGTATAGTAATCCTGTTACTATGGGTGGGAAGACCCGCGGATAGGGCACCCTGTCTAAGGATAACGAGAGTGAATCAGCCTTGAGGCTTCGAAAAATTTGATGTGCCGATGTTCAACATTAGTGCATTCTGGCAAAATGCGACGGCGTTCATTGTTGGCGTCGTTGGTCCTTGCAGCCGGCGGAGTAAAGTTGGATCCTAAAGACAGGAAAGGTGCATAAGGGTGAACTTGGTAAACCCTATAGGTTCCCCAATTCTTTGGTGGAGGGCCGGTCGCAAGACGAGCTATCGCCTAGAGGGCAGAAGAACGCGTAAAAAGCTAACGTGGCTCTGTAATGGAGCTAATAGATACGAATAGTATCGACCTGAAAGGGTGCCGACTTACGTAAGGTGCTTCCGACACAAGACTCGGAATTTATCGCCGCGTATCTTTTAGGTAAGGCGGGAACTCTTGACACCTGTAGCATGAAAATGACCAGCGACTCAGGAGAATCTTTAATAATTAAATATGAAAATAAAAACGATGAATTACCAAGAAATAGATTGGAAAACTTGCCATGAAAAATTGACAGTTCTACAAGCTAGACTTGTGGAGGCTCATAGAGCTAAAGACGCCAGAGGCATAAAAGACTTACAGCGGAGCATCGTTACGAGCTTCTCTGCGAGAGCACTGGCAGTGAGAAGGGTAACCTCCAATAAAGGAGGAAATACCCCTGGTGTGGATGGAGAGAAATGGGATAGTCCTCGCAAGAAGATGAACGCCATAAAAGAGCTCCAGCACCTAACACAGAAACCGGGAGAGTACAAAGCGAAGCCTGTAAAAAGGGTATTTATCCCAAAACCAGGCAAAGCTGAGAAAAGGCCGCTTGGTATCCCGACCCTCACGGATAGGGCAATGCAAGCGGTCTATCTCTACTCCATAGACCCGCTGGTGGAAGAAACGAGTGACTCAAATAGTTACGGATTTCGACCATACAGGGGAGCCCGGGAGGCCACCGCTAAAATTCGAGACACGCTAGGAAATATAGTCCGAACTGGCTGCTAGATGCCGACATAGAAAAATGCTTCGACAGAATCAACCACAATTGGCTGCTGGAGCACGTCCCTATTGTCGACCGAGAGGTCCTACAAACCTGGCTTCGAGCCGGTGTAGAAACTGGTACAGGTACAGAACCTGTCGGGTTAGGGGTGCCTCAGGGAGGTGTCATATCGCCCACACTGAGTAACATCGCACTAAATGGTCTTGAAAAGTGCGCTCAGGAGTGCACAGCACATATGGTGTCACGACGTGAGAGAACGAAAGTGTATCTCATTCGTTACGCGGACGATTTCATCGTCTCAGGAGCGAGTAGAGAAATCCTTGATACAGCTAGATCCGGAATTGAAGCATTCCTGGAACCTAGAGGCCTAAGACTTCACCCTGGAAAAACCAGAGTTGTTGAAATAAACAGAGGGATTTGTATTTCTCGGCTTCGAGTTCTCCAAGAAGCCTTTAAACTACAAGCTAAACATGCCGAGCCGATACGACAGAACTCGAAAGAGACTGGTAGTAAGACCAAGCAAGGAGAATATAAAGAAGCTGAAATCCACTGTTAAAGCAACACTCACTCCGGGGAGACCAATCTCAGGAGTAATCAGAGACTTGAATCCAAAACTCCGCGGGTGGTCAACTTCAGGGTAGGGAGACATAGCCCGAATGTGTTCAAATCGCTAGGAAACTGGGTATGGAGAAGGATGCTGCGGTGGGCTCAAAGAAAACACAGTATCCGGAACATCGAATGGATCAAGGACAGATACATCAGCAAATCTAAATGGAGAAGTAACCACTGGTGTAGGGTCTCCAACCCGATATCTCCTGGACATCAGCACAGTGACACATATGTTTATACCAACGTTTCCCAAAGATCTGAACCCTTATACTGAGGCGGACAGGAAGAAACTAGACGTCCGGAATCTGACAGTCGCGAACAGCAAAGACAAGGACAATATCAGGAAAAACCTGATAAAAAGGGACGGAGGATTGTGCCCAGTCTGTGAGACAAGTATTCTAGAAACTAACGAACCGATTGAACTGCACCACTTAACTGGTATCAGCGAAGGAGGTACGTGGAAACTAGAAAACTTAGTGCTTTTACACGAAGCCTGTCACAAAAGTGTAACTCACAACGAAGCGCTGAAAAACGAACTTCGAGAATCATATAACTCTAATAGGCCCGCTATGTCTGCCTAAAGCTATAGGCATGGCGTGGAAATGCTAAAGCCGGATGCGCTGAAAGGTGCATGTCCGGTTTGAAGGGGGGGAAAGCCCGCGAGGGCCTACCTATCCCGATTAATGCGTGGAGATTCAATATGGTGGAACATGCGATTTAATTCGTCGCTACGCGCTAACCTTACGCGGTCTTGATTAATTACAGCAGCTTAGTTTGTAAACAAAACTAAGTATGTAATTATAGCTTTGCATGGTCGTGGTCAGCTCGTTTTTTGTAAAGTTGGGTTAATTCCATAAACGAGCGAAACGCGCATATTTATATTAACTAATTTCAGTTAAGCTTGAGATGTACCTATAAATCACAGCGAAAGAAATTTTCGAGGAAGGGCGCATCATCACAGATCCTCATGAAGTTCATGATCGCGGCTATACGCGTGTTACAATTGATAAACCAAACAGTAGCAATTATGCAAATAAGTGCGAATCTGTAAACCTTATCTAAACGGATTGCATTCTGCAACTCGAATGTATGAAGCAGGAATCATAAGTAATCGTTTTAAAGAATTGAAACGGTGAAATTTGTTCATCTCCGGCTATTAATAGCCCGTCAATGCCTGGTTAACGGGTGTACAGGAAAAGTGTAGATTGTATACCTATATTTGATTGTATATTTGGCAGCCGGGCATAAGTCGTAACACAGTAATCGTACCGGAAGGTGCGGTTGGCGCCATTTTCACTTTTTTTTTAAACTTTATTAAAAGGGTTTAAGTTTAAAAAAAAGGTATAGTAATAAAACATATTTTTTGCAGGTTAGAGTAATTGGTAACTTGCTAGGCTCATGCCCTAGAGATTTAGGTTCAAGTCCTAAGCCTGCAATTAAAAATAGTTTACAGCGCTACTTTTAAACTCGTTAAAAACTACAATTAAAAAACCTGTGCAACACAATAAAACAATTCTATGTATACGCTGGAATTGAAGCCTAATGGTTTGGCACATGATTGTAAATCATGCGAAGTTGTTCATTGAAGGTTCGAATCCTTCCAATTCCAAAGCGATTATTGCAATTAAATTTAAAATAAATTCTAATAACTGTTTAACTACCAGATTGTTGGTAAAAAAGAATAAACAATTATAATAAATTAAATATACAGCTTAAATTAAATAGTACGAGTGCTATAAAAATACCTACGCGGTAATAGTTTAATGGTAAAATTTTTGACTTCCAATCAAGTAATGTGGGTTCGATTCTCACTTACCGCTAAAAAAAAGTATATGCGGTACAAAATTTATTTATTTTATAACCAGTATAAAATTTATTGTATAACCGGTATAAAAATAAGCGTATCTGAAGTTTTTTTAAACCAATAAAATAAACATATTGTTTTGTATTGACGAAAAAGAAGGCACCAAACCCATTTCGAACTTGACTCTGCCTAGCAAATCAATAGCCCATAGCCGCAAATGTGTGCGAACTGCTGTTGCTTTTTAAGCTGCTTTAATAGAAATGACTTATAGCCCCTGAGTGGTATGTTATTTGTATTTTGTTTTTAATCGTATTAAAAAGGGTGTAGTTCAACAGGTAGAATAGCGCATTCCAAATGCGCCGGTTGCAAGTTCAAGTCTTGCCACCCTTGACAAATTGCAGTAATTTTGTAACACTATATTAATTTATACTGTTCAATACAAGATATAGCAATTCTGTTGATTTATAACCGATGCAACCTGAGGAAGGATTGACTACATAGGAAGAGCGCTTTTACTGCGAAAAGGGCTTGGAGAGTTGAGCAAGTCCATGTACTAGGGATGGTGTAAGGCCCCCCCTTTTATATACTTGCCTATATATTCAATATTAGAATATCGATTTATATAGATTTATTTCTATTTTACTAGTTTATTCGAATGTTTTCATTATAGAATTCGTCTGATAAGCCCGTTCTCTAAGGTGGAAACACTGTCTAAAACAGCATACACCAAAACTCAATGAACTAAAAGATTTTATTAATTGAAGGAAAAGAAACCAACCGGGATTGCGCTAGTAGTACAGAGCGAAAGCGCAAAAGCTTAAATAATTTTTGTTTACGGTCGAACTTAAGTGGAATCCGGACCAGAGAAAGTTATAGTCTTGTAGATTGTAAACAAAAAAAAAAGTGCCGCAATTAAAATATACTTTATTTGCGCACATATTAGTACTTATTGCGACATTTATATTATATAATACGCGTTATATATATAAAGTTGCGCAATAAATGGGCAAGTTAGTGGTTTTAAACTGCTAAATTATTGACGGATACCACTCTGTTGGCTAAATACTCTATGTAGATCGATAGTGAATCAGTACTGTAAAGGAATTAGGAAACAAGAATGCCATTGCTTCTCTGAATACAAGTCCCGAAACAGGTTGCTTATAATGACTTTCAGTTTGGCAGTTATAATGTTGAATAGAAAGGTTCCTTTTGAATCATGAGCTGATGACTTTGTGTTGGTTTAAGGCGTATTATTAATCGTGTATTAATATAAGTGGCTTAATTTATTAAAAGTAAGCTTATTATGAAAATAATCATAAAAAACTAACACAAGACGCGAAACGAAGTGAGCTTAAGTAGACCAGGGGGAAGGTTGCCGGAAGGTAGTTGGACGCCCGAAGTGGTATGCGTTGCAACGCATTCATATGAGTTTATTTAAGTGGCGAAATACCAATCGAACTTCGAAATATCTCGTTTTTTGCGAAACCTTTTTAGGAAGGGGGCCTGCAAAATAAATGCTAACTAGGTAGAGCGCTGTAAAACTGATGGGAGGGAAACTTTTACTGAGGTGTTGCAAACCACAAATTAGGAGCATTTTGCCAGGTACTCAGTCAGTGCGGGACAAGCTGCATTTGACAAGAAGGAAACAGCCTAGACTATTAATTAAGGCCCGCAAATAGCGCTAAGTGAGAAAGTAATTAACTTCACAAAAATTAGTAGGACGTTTGATTAGCAGCATCTACCGTTTAAAGAAAGCGTAATAGCTCACTACTATAGTTTAGTTGTTGCGAAAATTTAGCCGGACTAAGCGCTATGCCGAAATTATAGCTAACTGGAAACAATACAATCAGTTAGAGTAGCAAAACGAACCATGTTGACAAAATTATGTCGGTAAGACTTAATGAAAATATTGGTTGTGAATATATCAGCTAGAGTAACATATAAATTGAGATTATTACTTAAGGCAGCTTTGTATTAATGAGTACGAGTGTTATAAAAGCATTTTTTTAATAATAAATTATACTATTTATTACTTGAATTAATGCAAAGTTGTATTAATTCAGAACAGTATCTCAATGATCGGAAATCCTGGGTTTTCTACACAACTATTAAAGATGTAGTTAAAAATACGGTCCCTAAGTATCATAAAGGCTACGATGGGTACTTGCTGTGTCCAACAAAACCTTATTCATAGGTCTGTTGCAGGAAACAGTAGCAAGGAATTACGTTACGCGTAGCATAATATTTGTCTTATCTTATTTTACGCGTATTATAAGCACCGTACTAAAACTGACTCTGGTGGATTGGTAGATTTTACTAAGATTTGGTTATAATCGCTCGTAAGGAACTCGGCAAATTGCGCTGGTACTTTCGAAAACAGCGGTCTAAAAGTGGTGTTTTAGATCTCAGATAAGAGAACTGGGTGACAGTTTACTAAAAAGTGCGACAAGAAGCATATTATTGCAATTCGGAAACCCGACCACTAGTCGGATAGTGTGAACCTACTTGCACCTGCGTCTAGGGTAACTTGGGGGTGGGAAGCTGCAAGGACAATGTAACTAACTATCTTGTGCTGAAGATAGAAGTGCTAGGTTGATTCTATATGATTAAGCGAAAGCTAACTCAGGTATAGGCCTCGTGAAGACTGTCACTGTAAACAGCAAAAGCTAGTACAAAGTACGGCGAATCAGTGTTGGGCTTAGATAGGGGCTCCTTTTTATGGCACCTATATCCGACCACATAAGCCTCGGGGTAGACTGAGAATCTAAGTAGAATGTAAACGTGTAATAATGTGAACTTGGTAAGTCCCATATGCACTGCTATGCAGAGGTTTGGTAGCAATGCTGAATATCGCATAGGGGATAAAAGAACGGCTCAAAAAGCGAATGTCTCCCTGTAATGGGGAGGATAATCTCGAATGGGGTGCACGAAAGTGAGCAGACTTGAGTCATTGGTAAATGTGTGACTAACTTGGTCATAACGCTGGGTTCCCAGTTAAAAAGCATGAATTAAATTAATGATGAAAAAATTTAAAGATGAAAAATACGCGAACACAATGGAATATGATCGATTGGAGAAAATGCGAGCACGATCTCGCAATACAACAAAACAAGCTAGTCATTGCCGCAAAGAGAGGCGACCTTGATAAAATAAAAGAAATACAGAATCAAATGGTAAGGATGTTCTCTTTAAGAGCACTTGCAGTCCGGAAAGTCACTAACAATAAAGGTAAAAGGACTGCCGGGGTTGATGGAAAGAGATGGATGAGATCCTCTCAGAAAATTGAAGCTGTTACACAGCTGAAAGACTTGTCAACATACAAACCTCAACCTGTTAAACGGGTATGGCTTCCAAAACCCGGCAAGAACGAAAAACGACCCTTGGGCATTCCAACGCTATATGATAGAGCTGTTCAGGCACTTTTCTTATATGCCTTGGAGCCCATCACGGAAACATGGGCAGATAAACGAAGTTTTGGATTTAGAAAAAGTAGGTCAACGCATGATGCTGCTGAATATATCCGACTTATGTGTGCGAGTAAATATGGCAAGAGATACGTCCTTGAAGTGGATATTAGGAAATTTTTCGATACTATAAATCACAATTGGTTAATAGACAACACACCTATGAACAAACAAATGCTTAGAAAACTTCTCAAAGCTGGGGTTTTAGAGTACAACCGACTGGAACCTGGTGAAGCTGGTGTACCACAAGGTGGGGTACTAAGCCCAACCTTGGCAAACCTAACTCTAGACGGACTGGAAAAAGAACTAGCTGTCAAAACTGGGACTTTCTTAGTTAGATATGCTGATGACTTCGTCATCACTGGCAAGAGTGTTGAGCAATTGAAAAGTGCAAAGGAAACCGTTGTTGACTTCCTTAAACCAAGAGGATTAAAAGTAAACTTGGAAAAAACGAAAATATCCAGAATCGAAGAAGGGTTCGACTTCCTAGGATTTCATTTTCGAGAGTACCCAGATGAAACTAGAGCAAAAGGAAAAAAGAAAGGCATATTTCTAGTTAAACCTACCAAAGGCAATATACAAAAAATATGTCGTAAAATCTCTGAAATTGTGAAAAAGTACCCGAGTGCAGAAGCCGGGACCCTCACTAAACATCTTAACCCTGTCATTAGGGGATGGGCTGAATACTATCGAACTGTTAGTAGCAGAGACGCGTTCAGGAAAGTAAGTAACCATACGTTCCGAAGCCTACAAAGATGGGTATATAGAAAGCACGGCCGAAGCAAAAGAAGGGAAAATTTAGCAAGGTACTTCAAAACAGTTGCTACCAACAAAACACTCAACAACTGGGTGTTTAGCGGCGTCAATGAGAGAAAACAACCTATTACTCTCTTTCAAATTGGTAATACCAATTTTAAGAAACACACCATGATTAATCTTGAAAAATTCAAGAATCCGTTTTTAAATGATGACGCGGGCTATTTTATCAAACGATCAAAAAGTCTGGTTCTGAACAGTGTCATCTTTGACAAAAGAAAGAAACAAGTCATCATAAATCAGCAGGGAAAATGCGTTCGATGCAATATGCCATTTGAGCACGAAGACATAATAGAGCTCCATCATACTAAACCTTTCAAGGAAGGTGGCAGTAGTAAACTGAAAAATATGCAAGCCTTGCATGTCGAGTGCCACAGACAAGTAACTTTTGAGCAAGGCGCTGAAAAGAGCGGCGGGCGAGCAACAAAATAATGCTAGCCACATTATCAAAGCCGTATGAAGGGAAACTTTCACGTACGGTTTGAACGGGGGGAAAACTGGGCGACCGGTCTACCTATCCGACTCTTAGCGTCCTGCCAATTTGAAACAAGACGTATAGGATGTGACGTTTGCTAACGGCCACTAATTTAAGTAATCTGTTGTAAAAGATAGATCAACAAGATGTGGTGACGAGCGGCCGTAACTATAACGGTCATAAAGTAGCGAAATTCCTAGGCATTTAATTGGTGTCCTGCATGAATAACGTAACAACCTGGTTGCTGTCTCGCGAGCGAAAACCGTGAAATAAGAATATCGGTTAAAATACCGATTAGGCTGTCTTAGACGATAAGACCCTGTGAAGCTTTACTGTAACCTAACATTGCGATCGGTTTTTTATCTTACAGTTAGGCGGGAGGTAACGACAATGGAAAACCGCTAGATAATAAATTGGTCGCTTTTATACAAGATTACTTTTTAATCTATAAGATATTTATATAAGCAGCTTCATAGAACATCGATTATGCAAATAAAAGACAGTATATGTAAGTAAGGCTTATATAAAACACTTTAATTAACAAAGATCGAAGACAGTGTTAGGTGGGCAGTTTACTTGGGGCGAGGTCTGGCTAAAAGGTAACGCCAGAGAGCAAAAGGTATGCTCAGTATTGTCGGAAACAATATGTAGAGCGTAATAGTATAAGCATGCCTGATTATAAGACTGACAAGTCGAATAAAGACGAAAGTCTGCTATAGTGACCCTCACACGCTATGTGGAAAGGTGTGAGATCAACGAATCAAAGTTACTCCAGGGATAACAGGGTAGTCCTGGCTTATAGTTCTTATAGACGCCAGGGTTCGCCACCTCGATGTTGCCTCAGGTCATCCTGGAGCTGAACAAGGTTCCAAGGGCGCAACTGTTCTTTGCATAATGACCTACGTGAGGTGAGTTTAAACCGCCGTAAGGCAGGTTTGGTTCTATCTAGACAGCCATATTTATTTAACCAAGCACTAGAATTCCACTGTACGAAAGGACCCGGAATTCCGCGCCAATGGTTTAGCAATTGTTTTGAAAAAAGCATGGTTGCAACGCTAAGCGTGAAATGTTAATTGCTGAAAAACTATCAAGCAAGAAACAATTGTAAAGGTTATAAGAGATCGCATTTGCGTAAATAGGCGCGGGGTGTAAGCTTTGTAATAAGCTCAGCTACCGCGTACTAATTTTTTTTAATTACAATAACTATAGAAACACTGAAAACTGTCCATCTAATATTTTTCTCAAGAAAAAAACTGAATAGCTTCAACAGTTTATTTCAGATGCTTTCAATAAGATTACAGCAATTAGTTAAAGTTCTGCGGTGCCCTTTGATAAAAAAATAAAGTTATAAAAAGCCAGCCTTTTTATATTGTTTAGCGTCCCGTTAAACTGTAAAGCAGATGAAAGCCCAGAAAAGCACAAACTCCGGAATAACATATTAAATAGTAAACCCCTTACTTTAGTATTCTGGCTCTTGTAAGGGATAGAATCATATTTTAGACATTTTGTAACTAATACTTGTTATAACATATGGTGACTATCATGCTATTATCATAAAATCTAATCAAAGTTTATTGATACTGTTCTAGTGTGCATAGTAAACATACGGTGCTTGTCTTTCTGTTCCAATCAATGAATAACACGATTCACCAAGCGACCTAATTCTGCAAATGTTATACATAGAATTAAAAATCTGTTTTGTACTCTATCTAGCTGGGTTTCTAAACGCTGTGAGTACTTAAACTTTAAATAATAATCACCTATATCTAGTGTATTGATATTTGGTTTTTATATTATTCAAAACCGCTTAATCAGTAGTGAAATAGAAGGGTGTATTGATTCGTTAGTCTATGCACTATAAAAAAGCTTTAAACACACAATTGAGAGTTGATATAATGCTCTATAAGTAATTAGCTCAAATCATTAAATTGTACACTAATTATGATAATATAAAAGCAGAGCGGTAATAGTTTAATGGTAAAACTTTTGATTTGTAATCAAACATTGTGAGTTCAAGTCCCACTTATCGCTAAATTTGCCTTTAAATCGACTAACATTGATTTACTGGTTTATGCATAAATAAAATTTATTACTATGTTTATAATTGAACAGTCAAAAACTTTAAGTACAAGCGGAGTACGTAAAAATTTAAGCGTATTAAAACAACCAGCTTTAAGTGTAATTAATGATCATTTAATTGCATACCCTACACCCTCAAATCTGAATTACTTTTGGGGGTTTGGTAGTTTAGCTGGAATTAGTTTAATAATTCAAATAGCTACAGGAGTTTTTCTTGCGTGTCACTATACACCCGAAGTAAATTTAGCATTTAGCTCTGTAGAACATATTATGCGAGATGTTCAAGGTGGGTTTATACTGCGATATATGCATGCTAACGGCGCAAGCATGTTTTTTACAGTAACGATGGTGCACATGTTAAGAAGCCTTTACTACGGCTCATATCAAGCTCCAAGAGAAGCTGTTTGGTGCGTAGGTGTAGTGATTTTGTTGCTTATGGTTGCAACTGCATTTATGGGCTATAGTTTACCTTTTGGCCAACAAAGCTTATGGGGTATTAGTGTTATAACTAGCCTATTTTCAGTAGTGCCTTTTGTAGGAACAGAATTAGTACAATGGCTTTGGGGTGGCTTCTCAGTCAACAATGCCACATTAAACCGATTTTTTTCGTTGCATTATTTGTTACCTTTCTTAATTGCAGGAGCGAGTATAGTACATATCGCGGCACTGCACCATAAAGGGTCCAATAACCCTCTAGGCATCAATGCAAGCGCAGATAAAATTAACTTCTACCCTTACTTAGTCTATAAAGATCGCGTAGGCCTTCTACTATTTGCGATTATTTTTAGTGTTTTAGTATGGTTTGCCCCAAACTTACTAGCACACCCTGACAACAATATACCAGCTAACAGTTTAGTAACTCCTTTAAGTATTGTACCCGAATGGTACTTTTTAATTGTTTACTGTATTTTACGAAGCATTCCAAATAAAACAGGAGGTGTTTTAGCAATTGGGCTAGTTTTTGTTGCGCTATTGGCGCTTCCTTTTATTGCCACAAGTCCAATTAGATCATCGAACTTTCGGCCATATCACCGTAAGGCCTTTTATCTATTTGTAAGTGCGTGTTTTGTGCTTTCTTGGGCAGGTTCAAAGCCGGTAGAACAGCCGTACATATTTATAGGGCAAACAGCTACATTGTATTTCTTCTTTTATTTTTTTGTGCTAGTTCCTGTTTTAGGACGCTTAGAATATTATCTATTAACTCGAAATAATAATTAAATCAAAGCCATTAGGAATACAATAACCTAGCTGTTAATTCAAATTCAATTACTAACAACATAATATAAGCATACGTAAAAAATACAGATTACTTTTAATACAACAAGCATACATTTAGCATAATTTTACGCTACGAATAGGGAGGCGTCCTTGCACAGAATTGGTAATGTAGCGAGCTTTTAACTCGTCACCCATTGGGTATTGTAGGTTCAAGTCCTACAGGGCGCAGCGCAAAATATGTATTTAGTTGTATTTGTACTGAATCAAATTAAATGCACTCTTCTTTTTAAGAATAAAACCGTCGCATTATGTAAGGTGGAAGGCTCCAAAAAGAAAAAAGGGGAGCTCCAAGAGGCGTTTCCAAACCCAAACAGCGGTTTCCAGCGGATAAAGAAATTGGGTTCCAATGTTGTGCAATACTTAGCCCTCAATTAAGGGCTTTTTGTTCAAATTAGCATATATAGTAAACCCTATTGATTTTATAAGTTTTTAGGCTTTTATTTTTGAAAACTGTGTTTAAAAGTACACTGTGGATGGCCCCTATAAAAGAGACAAAAATTTTATACTCCTATTACTAATTCAATTTGAATTGTATACTCGGAACTGTTATACTGTATATGGCTTGTTCCTTCGCCGGTAAGGGCACGGGCTGGAAAGAAAAAACAAACTTTCATATTTTAGTGTTAATTTTTGACTTCCTTACAAGCGCCAGAACACTAAAATACGGGATTTGTTTAAAATAAAGTAAGGCATCCTGTTCCTTTACAGTATAACGGGAAGTTGTTCTTTTGTTTATTTAGAGAAACAAATATACAAATTGAACGAATTTGATTAATAATATTGATTAAAGTCTGATACTGGCAGAAGATAATTTCGTCTTTCTTTACGCATATTTAAAAGGAGAACTCAGCTTAGTGCTGAGGGGGTGGCTAAGAACAGAACTTCTAGCCCTCAAAGGAACCTGTAAAGGACATAACTTAAACAATTTCTTAAAACAATAATGAATATCCCAAGTATTTTAAACCATTTACATCTAACCGATAATATAGTAATTTAAAGATAATAAACTGGTTTACTATATAAAAACTAACACACCTTTGGAAAACAAGGACAAAATAAAGAAAACCACATTTATCCATGTAAGAAGACAATAAAAGCTTTTCTAAGCTAAGGGTTAAACAAAATCATTGCTTGTCTAGTTTGATTATATTATGTTTTAGTCTGTTGCGTTAACTAAAATTTAGTACAAGTGGTTGCTATGCGGAAAAACTAAATCAAGCGTATACTATAAATTAGTTCGTAGAGTGTTTAGATTTGATCATTTGATCACGGGGTTGTAATTTAATGGTAAAATATTTGCTTTGCAAGCAAGCTATAGCAGTTCGATTCTGCTCAACTCCATAATAAATAATATAATATTGTATGCCTTAGAGTAGTTCTAGCTTAACAATTGTATTTTTTTTATTCTATATTGCTGTACAGTGATATATCTATTTTACAAAATTTAAGAACAGTTTGGTAAACAGATTTTCAGAGATTACGTTTTTCAGTACTGATTCTTTCATTAAAACAATTATTTGCGGAGAAGTGTAAAGTATCCGGCGATACGGCTAAATGGGCTATAATTATCGAATATTTTAAACAACGTAAAACATTTGAGTGTTTTTACAAACAAGAGAGTTGCTTAAATAGTTTATTTATTGATAATGAATAAAACCAACTTAAATAACAAAAAGATCAATTTTAATTAGTGTTTTTTTTACAAAATACCTTAATGTACAAAATACCTTAATGTACAAAATACCTTAATGTACAAAATACCTTAATGTACAAAATAACCTTAATGTACAAAATACCTTAATGTACAAAATACCTTAATGTACAAAATACCTTAATGTACAAAATACCTTAATGAATACTTTTTTTGTTCTAAAATTTTGTAATCGCCTGACCTGATTTTATGGGATTTTTGTTAATCAATTTCTAAATTTGGCTAAAACCCCGCCAAATCCGGTAATTCACTTAAACTATAATTTAGAAATAAAACCTTTTTGTTAACTATATAGGTTTTTAAAACTAGTAGTCTTCTTTGTAGGCTTGTATAAGATACATTGATTTAGATACAATGAGTTAGAGTTTATTTTTCTCTTTTTGTTCTTCTTCTATTTCTTAGTGTATGCATTATTTTTCTTGAGTCGTATGGGGTTTTTATTACTCAAAAGGTCAACATATAAGCCCTCTGTGAGACGCCTTTTGTTCGCCAAACATATAAATACGGTTTACTGATTAATTAGTTATATATATATCGATAGAAATAAAATAAATGGTCACTTTTCGGTCACGGTCTCCGAGTAGGGGGAATACCATTTTTTTTTTGCGCAAAATAAATATAAAAATTATGTCATTTATTACGTCTAAACTATTAACAATTTGTATTTTTCCATAGTATTACCCATAATCAACTGGATACTATCTTTTATACAGGTAAAATTATCATATGCCATTTTAAAATTTTTAGAAGTTTTAAATCGCAATAGTTCTTACTATTACACTAACTCTAATCGATTATCATCTAGTAATAAAGAACAATATTCATTTATCGCATATGTACCTTTTATTTTATGCTTATTTGCTGTTCAAGTGTCGCACAACAATATTATAAAATAAGTTATGTATTTATTACCAATTTTGTAACCCGCTTGCTAACATTAATATTACTATATTCTTTGCCTTCTAAAATACTTTCGCTACCAATTTTTTTTATACTACCTTGCCCTTTTATACTACTTGTTTTTTGCATGAAAAAAATCATGACAATATCATGACGCTTATAAGAAAACAAACATGGATAAATGATAGTAAACTACTTGGCGCTGGATTACCGATAAAAAATATAAATACTTACATATTATCGTGTGTGGCTTCCTTTTGTTATTTTAGTTTAAATTTATGTATTTTAATAAGTTTTATTTAAAGAAATGGGTATCGCTGAATATACGGCATTATGCTTTATCTGTGTGTTACTTATACTTACAGCAATAATATCTTTTTCACTTTTAGTTAAATTAAATATGATGGCGTAGGCAACGAACCCTTTCCAGGATGCTTGCTAATCCATTTTATTACTCAAGCTTACAAACGTTGTTTTATTTTGAACAGAATAAGCCCTACACAAAACTTACGTTCAGAAGTCTAGTTTTCTTTTACTTATAGTAGATGCCTTAGGGTTTACTTCTTACGCAATGGCTGCTCAAATTGGAGAACAAAACGAAATAATAGCAGGGCAAGAACAGCAACAACCAGTAGCAGAATCCCACTACTCTGCCTTCGGCGACACCTTAAGACGGACTTGGCTCGAATGTTAAAGCGTGTTTCCGTGCCTCTAATACTAGTACTGATGCTAGTAACAATTAGTTAGTTAAAACGCTCGCTAGCCTCTGCTATAAAAATAAACGGCTTAATATTTGGCACAAATTAATCAAAATTTTTAAAAAGGAGTTAGTTTTTGATGCACTGCGCCCAGGTATCGATGCTTATAAAAAGAAAAGCGGTGCTAGTTTTTGCTTTTGAAGCTCAGTGGTTGACAAGCTGTTAAGCTTGAAAGGAGTAGGTTCAAATCCTATCAAAAGCGAACTTTTATTTTTTTATAAAATAAAACTGTTGAAACAACATGATAAAAAAATGCTTCAAGGGCTATACTCCGTGCCGGAATAGGACTTATATTATAATCAAAACAGTTGTCTTTCAATAGCTTAAGGGATAAAGCCACGCTCTTCTAAAGCGTTTATTTAGGTTCAAGTCCTAATTGAAAGGCGCGCTCTTTAAAGCGATACGAAATTATTTAGACAACTAAATAATCAATAATATTATATTCTTTATACCAACAGTGTAATTTAATTATAAGTAAAAATTACAAAACATTTTACTTATCTACATAACACTAAAACAAATAATAAATTATCAAATTATGCAAAAGCACAGTTTCCATTTAGTCGATCCGAGCCCATGGCCAATATTTGCATCTATAGGATTATGGGGCTTTACTACAGGCCTAGTCGGGTGGTTTCACGAGTATAATTACGCAGGATTTCTAGCATTTTTAAGTTTAATTAGCTTAGTTTACGTTGCCATCGTATGGTGGCGAGATGTACTGCGCGAGTCGGTGTTTCAAGGACACCACACTAAAAGTGTTCAAAAAGGTATTATGTATGGCATGATTTTATTTATTGTGTCAGAAATAATGCTATTTTTTGGTTTTTTTTGGGCTTTTGGGCACAGCTCATTAGCGCCAACAATAGATATCGCAGGGGTTTGGCCACCTCGAGGTATTGAGGTCTTAGACCCCTTTGGCATACCGTTTTTAAATACTTTAATACTACTTACCAGTGGGGCTAGCGTGACTTGGGCTCATTATGCTATACTTATTGGCAATAATAAACAAACCCAATATGCCTTAATTGTAACAGTTTTATTAGCTGCAATTTTTACAGGATTTCAGGGATTTGAGTACGTTACAGCAGGTTTCACTATTAGTGATTCTGTTTATGGTTCCTGCTTTTATATGCTAACTGGCTTACACGGGGCACATGTAATTGTAGGAACTATTTTTTTAATGGTTTGCTTGATGCGTTCTCAATTAGGCCAAATGCGGCCAGATCACCATCTTGGATTTGAGCTTGCTGCAATGTATTGGCATTTTGTCGATGTGGTCTGGCTTATCTTATTCGTTATTGTATATTATTGGGGCAGTTAGTCCTTGCCCTGCTTGCACTCTGTAAAGCCCAATTATGTACACATAATCTAACTAATGTATTACTTTGAAAACAAAATAAAACACACGATGAAACGAACATTCACCTTAATTAATCTAATCAACTGATTTTGATTTGCGCTATGTGTATACTTTGTGCAAACTTTTATCATGCAAAGCAAACACAACATTTTATCATGCAAAGCAAACACAACAAGCAGCCATACTTGTGCCCGTTATAGAGTATTCACTGTCGTCAATGTATTTTAAATTCTATTTTACGCTCTTAGATCTTAAGGCCATTTAATTCTAGCTAGTCACATTGAGACTATAGTATTAAACTCGCTAGGACTTAGCATAAAAAATAACTAATTTTTCTTTTACTTGGTGGAATCGGTAGGCACGAAAGCTTCAGCTTTTGCTCGTTTGAGCATGTGGGTTCAAGTCCCGCAGTACACAATTGTACACTACGCGTACAACTAAACTAATATTAATTTATAATATTCAGCTGTTCTAGTTTGGATTTATGAAATAAATCTGTTTGTAAATAAATTGGAGGAAACAAATCATGAGCATAATTTAAAAACCATGCCTAAAGAAGAAGTATTAAGCGCTTTAACGCTTATGAAAAAAAGCAACTACTTATAATAAGTGGCTTTACCTTATTCAGATTTTAAAATTTATTTTAGGGCATTTATGTGCATCTTGTTTTTTTTTATAACAGAGCATTTTGTAAAAGCCGTTTAAATCAAGGAAAGTAATTGAACAAAAAAAAATTTTGGGTGCACGGAAACCCCGGTAAATCAAGGGGATGTACTTTTGTAAAGCTCTAAAAGACTGATTTGGCGGGTGTGCAATATATAGATAAAAAAATTTGAATTTTAAGAATAAACAATTTTTTTCTCACTGCTTAGCTTAATTGGTTAAAGCGCGGTCTTGATAAGGCCGAGAGTACAGGTTCAAGCCCTGTAGTAGTGAAATCGATGTACAATATTTTTTATTTTATTAGCTTACCAAGGTTTTGCCTTGGTATATCAGGGGTTGCTTTACGATGGAGTGGTGCTAAACGGCGTATGCCGGAGATAGTAGTTCGGATAAGGCCTCCTTTATTTCGGGGTATTGAGGTTTTAGACCCGAAGAAGCTCGGCAGGCAAAGGAGAAATTAGCCAACCTTAAAAAATCGTTATCGAATGCGCCCTTTGCAGTTTGTGGCGCACCGCGGAATTAAAAGGGCAGGGATTAAGTTAGATTTTGTCTAACTAAAACACTGAAAATAAGATGGCTTAATATTATTGAGTATTTTAAAATTAGAGCATTGGAGGACGGAGCTGATTATATCAAAAGGGAGCTTTTGGCCCCATCAAAGAGTGAGGAATTATTGTTTCCAGATAATAGGTAGTTATTATTATAATTTAATAAAAAGGGTTGTTTTCAGGGAAAAAAGGTCTTTTACAGCCTTTTTTTTTACCATTATAAAAGGGACAGTGTTTCTCTTTGAACGACCGTTAAACTTTAAAGGTTAATGGCGTTCTGTACTAGTGTTTTTATAAGAAGGTGATTTTATAAGAAGGTGATTTTATAAGAAGGTGACCTTGTAAAGCAAATCGCCAAACATATAAATACAGTTAAAAGTTAAGTAACTATTTTAGTTCCCTTTTTATAAGCGCTTTTCTTAAAGCAAATAGTTATTTTAATTGTACGAAACAATGGCTCTATTTACAGCGGATAGTAAATAGATGATCCCCATATGGGTTTTTACTTATGGGTGTTCTGTTCTCTTGTATATAAACGTGAGGTCTTTGAAAGGTCTTACCTTTAGAAGGTCCTTGGCCCATAATCATCGTTTCATTATAAATCGACTCAATAGTATTAGTAGTATTATGGAGAAAATTCGATTTTCTATAATATAGAAGCCTGATTACATTTGATAGTACCAAAAGTCGTGTAAAAAAAAGTAAGTATACTGAAGCTAAATTTAATCTATTACTAAAAGAAGTCCTAGTAAAAAAAAGAGTTTATTGAAAAATGGGATGCTGTTTTTTCGTTTAATTAAAAAAAATTTGAAGGATTATTATTAGAGGGTCTTTTAGCTAACAAGCTTAGTTTTATACAGGTTAGTCAGCTCTTGCTGCTTAAGGGCGGCACTTATGATAAAATAGCCGTTTATTATGATGCTTTTGATCAGCGTATCAAATAATGGGTGTAATTAATAGCGATGATAAAATGTGCCAATTAACGAATGTTGTTCAGAAAATGATAGCAAGATCTTTACCAATACGTATTGGAAAGCGTGTTTAAAAAGATGGGATGGAATTATCTTTAATACTAAAGGCGCACAGTTTATACCCATGTATGCCAAATACTTTAATTTAAAACATCAGTAAATCAAAGCTTAGTAAAATCAATTGTAATGCCCCCGATTTACGGTAAAACAAGTAAAGGAATTTTTTGAAAAGGGTGAAGCTATGCTAATTTAGATGTCTAATCAAATAATTACGGAACTTAAAACAAACCCACTATTTACTAAAGTTACTATTTTTATGAAAATGCTTCGGAATATAGGAGCATTTTTGTTTTATTTGGACGCATTTAGTATAAAAGGGTAGTGAGTCGCATATAGTTTATTATAAACAAGAAAGCTATGTTTTATATCTTTATTACAAAGGTCAACATTTAAAATATAAAAGGCGGAAGATCTCTTTAACTAGGCCGGTTAAAAATGAGGAAGGCTATTTTGTAAAAATCAAAAACCAAGTCTGTAAATGCGTTAGTGACAAACTACATGCATTTTCTTGATGGGCTCGTATGCCATCATGTTATAGACAATTTAGACGCAAATATTGAACACAATTCATGGTAGTTTCTTTATTAAGCCAAATAAAGTAAGTGAGTTAAGAGAAAAATACAAGGAGGGTTTAATCCCAAAAAACGCATATGTACAACATATTTAATTGGTTGCTTATAATTTGTAACGCCTCTTACAAATTTAATAGTAACTTTGGTAAAATAGTGGAAAGGCTCGAAAAGCTTGCAGAGCAAAATAAAGAATTTGAAAGGGATTTAAACTATAAAGTACAGTTTATATCTTCGGATGAAATTGTTGTTAGAACCAATAATAAAAACCTTGCGCAGTGCTAGTTTTTTGCTTTAAGCCCTGGCGGGCTAGTAAGCAGTAATTTACTGCATATAGCAGGTTCGATTCCTGCTTAAAGCTAATTAATAATCAATAATTAATAATCAATTTTGAAATGGCTATGGTGACAACTATTTTACTCGAAATATGTTACCGCAATTTTTATATTGCTTGTGTATTTATTTTAATGCAATGTTTTTCATATTTTACTCAGGGGTTTCAGCTGGAATATTTTTCTGGTTTGTTTGTTACAAATGTTCAAGCAGTTGAGTTTAATTTCTATAGTGATATTCAACATAATTATAGGCAAAATCATCAAACAGAACAGGAATTATCAGGTGCTGCTATTTACTGTCCTCAGCATGAAGATTTGTCAGTTTATAGGGACAAAATGGATAACCACTGCTCATTTGTAGCCCACGACTATCAGCTAAGCGCTGATCATTTTATAGCACTTAGCTCGAATGAGGCAAAAACGTGGTCGTGTTTATTTATAGTGTATTTAAACTATTTTTATTGCATACAGTTAAATCAGACTGCTTTAAATATTCTATTATTGTACACAAAATTCGAATATTTGGCGGTGTTTATAATAACTCATTACTACTCAAATGTTAAGCCCGGCTTGTTTAATAAGCAAACATTCCGGTTTTTTCAAGCAATCCTAGGCGTAACCCTCACATTGTTTGTTTTCGTATTAAATCAGTATGCTATTCTAACGGCCATTGCAATTTTTGAGGAATTCAAACTGGAGCAATTAGATAGTGAATTAATATGATTAGTTAAACAAATAACATACTAAGCAAGCCCTGTCTAAATTTTAATTTACATTAAAGGATTTTAATTTACATTAAAGGAATAAATTAATATAATTACGTGATTACTTTAAATATAAATAATGATACAAACACAAACAAAAATTTCAATTAAAGATAATAGCGATTTTTTGCAAGGTAAGTGCATAAATTTTAACAAAAAAAAACTAAAAAAAGCTGCAAAAATAGGAAATTGTGTAAAGGTAAGTATTTCAAACGTAAAGCCTACGGTTTTTAATAGCCAAGAATATAAAAAAGGCCTTAAAGCGAGCATAGTTAACATAAAAAAAAACAGTTTGCAAGACTTACTATTAGTTCAGGTAAAGGCCCCGACATATCGTAAAGACGGATCAACAATCCAATTCTATTCAAATTGTGGTGTATGCGTTGTTTTTAAAAAAGCAGGCGTCAAAAAGCAGCACCAACTCGGATTTAAACGAGTAAATACCACAGTACCGTTTGAATTAAAAAACAAAATACACGCACACAAATTTAAAGCTGCTCATAATGTTATAAAAGTTGCCAAAAACTTATTATAGCTGGTTAAAAAACGGCTTTTTTTTTTGTTCTGTATATAATACAAATGAAAACAGTATTTATGTATACCTATCTATAAGTACTATATTAATAAATATTAAAGCACAATGATTATTGAAAAAATAAACTATTTAATGCCTTCTGTAATAGAAGCGGATTTGAGCGCCTTATTATGGCAGCCAAATACATTCCCGGGATCAGACACGTTTAACCAATTGATTGTAACCGGATTTATTATTTTTTGGATTGGACTAACAGGTATTTTTTTTAATCGCCGACTAGTTATCAGTATCTTATTGGCTGTAGAGCTTACACTACTATCTATCAATCTATTAATGCTTACTTTTGCTGCCGCCATGGAAGATTTAGTGGGTGTAATGTTTGCCTTGTACATATTGTGCGTTGCTGCTGCTGAAAGCGCTATTGGTTTAGCTCTTATAATTATTTGGTATCGCGTGAGACGCACAGTTAGCGTACAATACATTAGTTTACTAAAGGGTTAGTTTGTATAAAATAATATATGTCTTTTATATTGCAAAAGACATATATTATTTTATACACTTTTTTTGTACTTTAAAATTTTTTTTTATTCTACTTGAATTCTAAAACAATTTAAACCGTAGTAAAATACTGCTTGTAGCTTAATGGATAAAGCGTTAGTTTGCGGAGCTAAATATGATTGTTCGATCCAATCCTAGCAGTAAAGGCAGGTAATTAAAAAACTGCTTTTTTTTTTTTTTATTATTCCTAGACTAATAACAATTCGGATAAGTAATCAATTGTTTATCTATGATGAGCCTGATAATAATCTATTATACATACAATTAAGTAAGCATATAGCAGAATCATCATACGTAGTAGGCTAGGCTTATAACTATACAATCTGTTTTATATATTTTTAATAAGGTGTTTGATCCGTAATTGCGTAATAAATCATCACAAAAGAAGTTTTTTAAACATGTCAACCCTAGACCGAAGCTTAAAAAAAAAAAGTTCACTCATTCAATACTCATTCACAAACGTATACAATTCAAGAAGTGCAAGCGTTTTTAGTAGGATAAAGCCTGCACTAGTGACATATATACTAGCTAGTCATTTTGCTTTTGATTTATCAAATCTACAAACAATATACGTTGAAAAAAAAATAATTCAAGCAGCGTTTAAACGTCACTTTCGCCAAGAGTCAGGAGGTTTTTATAAATTGCAGACTGCACAATTTGTGTTACATTGTTTAAAAATTGCTGCTATTTTTAATTTAAAACAAAATAACGTATATCAACAGAACCTTTTTGTTAACCACGTTCCGCAATTGTACAATAAAGCTAAGCTATACCCAAAGTATAATCAATATAAAACGATATCGCCAATTGATAAACAGCCATTGATGGTTAAGTCAAGTAACAGAGAAGAGGTTTATAAAATAATACAATCAAAAAAACATAGTATAGCAACACAAATTAAATGGGATTTATTTTATGCAAGTAATTTAATGTGTGCGAATTGGATATTAAATCAAATAATACAATTGTTGAGTAACTCTGATAAAAAGAGCCCCCGACCTGTTTTAAACCAGTATATTAATGACATTCGTATACTGATTCGGTCCATGGGAAGTATTTGCCCAATTCTCGGAATACGCATCACTATTAGTGGTCGTTTGGGAAGTCAAAAAAAGGCAATGGCTCAACAAATCAGTAAATGTGTAGGCAAAGTACCGTTAAGCACCCTACGTCAAAATTTAAATTATAGTCAGAGCTTCGTACGTACAAGATTTGGCGTAATCGGTGTTAACGTATGGGTTTGTTATCGAGGAAATTAATCTAGTCTAGCATTTTTGGTAGAACGATACGCTATAAGCTTTTTTAAACCAGAATGTATTACTTTTAATTCTGCAGAATGTACTACTTTTAATTCTGTATTTGTATGTATTACTTTTATTCTGTATTTGTATATAGAATATACTGTGTTATCAAGTGTACAATCCTTTTTTAAAAGTGTCTAGATCATTTACAAATTCGCCTTTTTATATTTTTTCTATATGTCTTTGACTCAGTTTATTTTTAGTAACGGGACTAGCAATATATTGGTTAGTTTGAAGCTAGTCCCTATTATAGCAGCATTAGCTATTATTTTTTTACCCGCTTGGAGAGTCAATACAATTCGAAGTATTAGTTTAATTGCTTCATTAATTACGTTCTTATTAAGTTTAATAATTTGGATTTTATTTGACCCGACTACGGCGGACTTTCAGTTCAGATACCATGTGGAAACGTACAGCGGTATCGGTAATTTATTCAACTTTAGTTTTGGTTTTGGTATAGACGGTATAAACTTGTGGTTGATTTTATTGACCACTTTTTTAACTTTAATATGCATTTTAATTGGTTGGCAAATTCCTGCAAGCTTGGAAATCAAGGGCCCAGAATACCTAAAGACTTACTGTTTAATATTTTTAATAATGGAGGTTATTTTAATTGTGGCTTTTTCGGCTCAAGACCTGCTGGTATTTTATTTATTTTTTGAGGCTGTACTAATCCCTATGTTTTTATTGGTTGGTATTTACGGCTCTAAACCAAGAAATATTCGAGCTGCTTATAAAATGTTTATTTACACACTGATAGGATCGTTGCCGATGTTGGTTGGCGTTTTAATTGTGTATTTTCAATGTGGATCAACAGACTGGCATATTTTAAACACGTCTTATTTTAGCCCAAGTCGGCAGATAATTCTATTTGTGTTGTGGTTTGTTAGCTTTGGCGTTAAAACGCCCATAATTCCTTTGCACGGTTGGTTACCCGAAACTCACTCAAATGCTCCAACAGGCGGCTCAATAATACTAGCTGGAATTTTATTAAAACTTGGAACCTACGGATTTTTTCGCTGGAGTATCAGTTTATTCCCTTTAGCGTGTATTTACTTTAGTCCACTGGTTTATGTTATATGTTTAATTGGTATTATTTATGTAAGCTTAATAACTTTGCGCCAAATTGATGTAAAGAAGATTATTGCATATAGCTCTGTAGCTCATATGGGGTGCTGTTTATTAGGAATGTTTGCATTTAATATTGTAGGTTTAGAAGGAAGTTTGCTAATGATGATCGGCCATGGTGTTGTAAGCCCAGGATTATTTTTATGTATTGGTATACTTTATGATCGATATAAAACCCGGGTAGTTTACTACTTCTCGGGGCTTGCACAAGCGATGCCTTTATTGTCTACTTTGTTGTTAGTACTGACAATGGCAAATATAAGTTTACCTGTATTAAGCCCTACGTTTGCCGCAGAGATGCTAATTTTTACAAGCGTATTTTTTGTAAATAAGCTAGTTGCTATATTAGCGGCCTCATCAATGGTATTAACCGGAGCATACGCGCTACTACTATACTGTCGAATTTGTTTTGGAAATACAAAGCTAGTATACATTCAAAAATATAGTGACTTAAATCGCCGCGAGTTTGCTGCTTTAATACCATTTTGTATACTGAGTATACTAATCGGAGTTTACCCTAGTTTAATTTTGGATACCAGTCATACAAGCGTAGCTTACGCCTTAATGTGCTATAACATGTGAAACTAAATATTATAATTATATTGGTTTGATATGGTTCAGTTTTTCAGTAGAGCAGCTAGCTCAGATGGTAGAGCGAGCGTCTCATGAACGCTTGGTCAGTAGTTCGAATCTACTGCTGCTCATAAAAAAAAAATATAAAGTGATACAATTATTTATACTAAACTCAATGGTTTTATTGAACACTTTAATTAGGTAAAATGCATTTTATGTAATTTTAATTGTACGCTAAATTATTTAGTTTATTTGATTATAAACTAAATAATTAGGATTATAATCAAATTTAATTTTTACATTTAACTGATATATGTTAAAAGCATATACGCATATATTAAAAGCAGATAAATATAGTGATTTATGACAAATACGTTAAAAAAAAAACTAAGCCAAAACTCGGCTACTAAAAAACGAAAAGCTGTTCCGTCAGGATTAAAAACACTACTACGGCGATTTAAGAAATTAAAGTTTGAATATGTTGAATGCGGTAGAATTGACAGTATTGCTGATGGAATTGCACGAGTATACGGATTAGACGGTGTTCAAGCAGGTGAGCTATTAGAGTTTTTACCAAAATCCGGAGAAGTTATTCGAGGTATGGCTTTAAATCTTGAAAAGCAATTTGTGGGAGCCGTTTTATTTGGTAATGACGCCGCACTTAAAGAAGGAGACTTTTCTCGCCGTACAAAAAGTATTATTTCAGTCCCGGCAGGATTGTTTTTACGCGGACGAGTCCTTGATCCTTTAGGCCAACCTTTAGATAACAAAGGAGCTTTACCGGCGACAAAACAAGAACTAATCGAGCGGAAAGCTCCCGGTATTCAGCTACGTGCGAGAATTGACTCTCCAATGGCCACCGGAATTCGAGCTGTGGATAGTTTGGTCCCAATTGGTAATGGTCAAGCTGGCCCAGAAGCGTTATAAAACGAAAACGCTTTTAGTAATAAGCTATATGCGAGAACATCTCAGCTTTAAGTTTAATATAGCAATTTAAAGCAAAGTAAAATAGACCTGGAAATTAGTCTTTTTCTAAAAAGCCAACCAGAGTAAAACCATATTTACTATAGACAATTCGCAGGAAACTCAAAAACATGTAAAGCAGGATCCTCAGAGATCATACGCTTATTAACCTAGAAAAAATTATTGCATAGCTTTTAAAACTAAAATTATTTATTATTATGTTAAAAAAATCCTATAATGACAAACATCAATTCAATACTTGGCTCGCAGGGGTTATTGATGGTGACGGTTATTTTTATATTTCTACAGCGGGCTTAGCCCAATTTGAGTTAACAACCGGTGTAGAAGACGAACGTATGCTATTGAATATTAAAGCTACAATTGGTGGTATAATCAGACCAAGAGCTGGCGCTCGAGCAATTCGACTGAGAATTCATAAGCAAGAACTTATAAGAAATTTACTTCATCGTGTAAATGGCCACATTCGAAATCCAAAACGGTGGTCCCAATTTGTTAAGTTGTGTAACCATTTTACCGTAGACCCCAAAAAAGCCCACCCTTTAACCAACAACTGCGCCTATATTGCAGGCCTATTTGACGCGGATGGCTCCGTTTCAATTTCCGTAAGTAGGGTGGCAGCTGAATATAGTACTATAGCAGGTGTAGAAGGTAAAATCCTCCGCTTAATACACAGTCGAGGGCATAATCAGCTTAGTTTAAAAATCAGCAGCTCATTTAAGCAATACGTGATTGAAATTCAGCGGGCCCTGGGTTGTGGCACTATTGTTGAACAGGCGTCAAACAAATCATCACGTCATCCGCATGTGATATATCATTGGCATTGTAGCAATCGTGAAGATTGCTTCGGCTTTGCTTGCGTATATATCAATCAGTTTTGTTTACGAAGTTCAAAACAAAAACGTATGTTATTATTAGGCAAATACTTTGAAATAAAGCAAAAAAAATATCATTTGTCAAATCCGAATACATGCCAATTTTTAGTATGGCAAAAATTTTGTAAACAATGGTTTTATTAGTATATGTAATAACACTTAACAGGGTTAAATATATGATCCGTACCTTAGAAATAGGGTTTGCAACGAGAGTTGATAATTGGTGATCGGCAAACGGGTAAAACGGCAATTGCCGTAGACACAATAATTCACCAAACAACACTACGTCAATTGGAGGCTGACTATGTTAGTTCAAAAACAGTAAGCAGCTGTATTGGTGCGGAGAAAGCTGGAAGTACTTGTGTATATGTAGCAATTGGACAAAAGCGCTCTAGTGTAGCTCAACTTGCAAAGAAATTGGAAGAGGTTAATGCAATGCCTTGGACGGTAATTGTTGCGGCAACGGCATCAGATTCAGCACCGCTGCAGTTTTTAGCGCCTTACGCGGGATGTACGATTGCAGAATATTTTAGAGATATTGGTGAACCCACAGTGATTATTTATGATGATTTAAGCAAGCAGGCCGTGGCATATCGCCAATTAAGTCTCCTATTACGTCGACCACCTGGGCGAGAAGCCTACCCAGGAGACGTCTTTTATTGCCATAGTCGACTACTTGAAAGAGCAGCGAATATGGGCAAAGGATATAGTCTAACTGCATTACCAATTATTGAAACGCAAGCTGGAGATTTAAGTGCCTATATTCCAACCAATGTAATTTCTATTACTGATGGTCAATGCGCACTTGAGGCGGACTTATTTTTTAAAGGAATTCGCCCAGCTATTAATGTAGGTCTTAGCGTAAGCCGGGTAGGATCAGCTGCTCAAATAAAAGCAATGAAAAGGGTTGCCGGGCAATTAAAGCTATTACTAGCCCAATATCGTGAAAACGCGGCATTTGCACAATTTGCAAGTGACCTTGATGCAAGCACAAAAAAAGTATTAGAGCGTGGTGAACGACTAACTCAAATACTAAAGCAAGATCAATTTGCAACAACTTCGACACCAATTCAGGTAGTAATGTTATATGCAGGATCGAAGGGTTACTTAGACGTACTAAGTCTAGACCAAATAAACCAGTTTATGACATTGGTAGTTAATGATTTAACTACTTACAGCTGGACGTTTGTTGAAACAATTGCTGCCACAAAAGATTTCGATTCTGATGCAGAATCCAGTATGAAAGAGTATATTACAGATATGGTAAACTATATCCAAAGTAATTAGAAATTATTTAAATTTTATTAAAGTTTAGTTTATTATGTTTGACTATTTAGCAATACTAATTTATCTTATTGTTGCCGCTGGATTCGCCACTATTTTCAGTGGGGCGGCTTTTCTTGTAGCATTCCGGAGACTGAATAGTGAAAAAACTGCGCAATACGAGTGCGGCTTTGACCCATTTGATGACGCTAGATCTAAATTTGATGTTAGATTTTATCTTGTTGCTTTGTTATTTCTTATAATGGATCTAGAAATCTTATTTTGTTTCCCGTTCAGTATTGCACTTGCGGATATTGGCGCAATGGGATACTGGGTTGGGATCGGTTTTCTAATAATTTTAACAGTTGGTTTTTTTTATGAATGGTCAAAAGGAGCACTTGACTGGGCCTAAAGACATTCCATTAAGCATTAAGATATAAAACAAAGCACAAATAAGCACACCTATAGCAAACCCTGGTAAGTCACTTTTAAAATAGGTATATTAAAATAAAAATCAAAAGGTGCTTTACTAGAATAGCAAGTTGTTATAGTGTTATAATATGTGAACAAAGTGTATAAGCATTACGCCAACTAAGTACTACAATGGCCAGTGGCATATTTGTGAGCTTAAATATTTCGTAATGTTTAATTATGCAAAAACAAAGCAACCTAAAATATTGAAAACAAATGTTAACAAAAAAACAACAATTTAGTATAAACTCTCTAAAACAATTGAAAGATTTGCAGCCGAGCCAGTTTTGTTTAATACATGTGAATAAGACGAAAAATAATCTACACTGTGTAATTTCGACTTTATTTGGTCAAAAAAAAACATTGTGGTCTATCAGCGGAGGTCGTATGTCTGGAAGTGTTAGTTCCAATAGCCGACGAAAAACTAGATATACACAACGAATGGTCTATAACGCTGTAATAGAAAAAATTTTTGGTCTTGGCTTAAAGTACTTGGTCCTACATTGTAAAGGTACTATTTCTTCTAAGCGATTTATTTTAAACTTATTTAATCAACATTTTACTGTGCTTTTATTAAAAGATTGCACCAGTGTTGCTCATAATGGCACAAAACCGCCCGCAAAACGGCGATTATAGATCAAGCCAGCCAATATCAGAAAAGCGTTACTACGATTATATAAAATTTACTACGATTATATAAAAGTGATAATAATTTATATATAATACAATCAGCCAATATCTGTTTTTGTTACGATTTTTTTTTTCGTAAACCAATCTAAGTAATATTGATCGCAATTGGGTTTAAACCCAATCGGTTAATTATTTTTTCTTTTTATAATTCAATATAAATATTAATGTCTCGATCTTCTTGGAAAATTCCACATATTATTTTAAATTTACAAAATTGTGACAGGGTTATTAACCGCACTATAGTATACCAGCGAATGGCAACAATAACTCCACGATTAATTGGCCAAACAATTTATATTTTCAATGGTTTAAGGGCAGTACCTATCAAAATTACCGAAAATCATGTAGGCTTTAAATTTGGAGCGTTTGCTTTAACAAAAAAGCGAGCTAAAATAGCCAATCTTAAAAAAAAACATGGTAAAAAGGCATAAATCAGTGTTTTATAGAAAAATGTTTTACAAGTATTAAACAATTATTAAAAACGATTATTTATAAACTTATGTATTCTAAACTTGAATAGTCATATATTTTATATATAAGCTAGTATTACTTTCTTTTTACTTGCAACAGATTAGTTGTGAGCCCCATTGATGATAACGCTTATCATCAGGTGAGCAGATATACGTATAATCAATTACCAGCTTTATGACTTTAAATAGTAAAAAATTAAACAACACTAAAATAATAAATCATTTGAATAACCTTAAGGTTAGTCAAGTAGCAGTAGACAATTCTAAACAGCTGGCCTTGCTCTCTAATACAAAAGAGTCTTCGCTAAAAAAAACAAAGCTGATAAAGTTTAATGGTTTTCTTAATAAATTGTTAACCGCTAACAATGCTTTAGTCAAATTAATTCTATTTAGGTTTTTAAAAGGCTCTACAAGTACAACGGGCTTTAAACAGGTGTTATATAACAGAATTAAAATAGAAAATAATCGGCTCTATCCCTTATATAATCGACGAAAGCATAGCCATAGCCACCATATTTTAATTTCGAACCAACTCGGAAAATTAAGTAAAACATTTCACTATCTAAGCAGAAATAAACTAAAAAATTTTATTACTTTAGCGTTAACAAAAGCCCTTGGTTACAAAAGAAAAAATACAACTAGAATACCATACTGCTTTATTAGTAGACACATCAGCGCAAGATCAACGCCTGATTTAGTTGCAATACTAGAAACCCAAATATGCACCCTAGTATGGCGAAATCAGTTTAAACATTGTTTAGCCAATAGTCGTCAAGCTGTACTTCATGCAAACTTTCAAATGCTATTGAAAAATAATACTGCCTTAATTATAAAAAAATAACTGGCCGATTATTCGCGTAATAGAGCCAAAATAGACAATAATAATCATAATAGAAATAAAAACAAGTCACTAGATTATATAGCCTTTATAGAGTAATCCCTAGACAACTTTAGTTTTGAATTTCCTTAAGGATTAAAAAACAATAAAACAGATGGCAACAATACCAAAAAAATTAGCGTTTAAGCTGTATTTTAGAAAAAAAACGAAAACACGCAAACTTATATACCGTGAGCGGAAATTACGGCAGCTCGGACAAAATACAAACGCCGTTTTTTTACGCTCATTAAACAGTGTGACCACTTCAAAATTGTTAGACTTGGTGCCTATAAAAAAACCTTTACCTTTGAAGCAATGTAACTTGAATCCGGTAATTAATCCCTACCCGCTTGATCGTGGTGTAAACTTTCAAGGATTACTAGAGCGATCAAATGGCGTTTTTTACTCAAAACAAAAACAAAATGCCTGGCCGGTCTACCCCAATCATGTGTATTTAAAAACGCAAATGAATTGTTCAGTAAGTAGTAAAAGACTGCTATTTGGATTATATGGAATCTATAGTGTTCAACATGCAACAATAAGCGCCGCATATATAGAGACAATAAAGCTAGATATTGCAAAGACCTTAAAAAAGAAGGGACGAGTATGGACACGAATCTGCTGTGACTGTCCCGTAAGCGCACGCCCCGCAGAGACGCGTATGGGAAAAGGAAAGGGCTCAATCAGCCACTGGGTAGCCAGAGTTCGTCCGGGTCAGTTACTGTTTGAATTTAGTGGCATTACAAAACCTCAGTTAGACGAAATTTTTCAAAAACTCTGTAAAAAAACTTCTATTGGCTTAAGTATAATAAGCTAATTGAACAACATAACATGCTTCCATACTGTGCAATATGTTATGTTAATATTGTTGAACAATTTTAGCATAAACTACATAAAAATTTGAATACCCAAGTGTTTATTCATTTAAAATGGTTATTCTATGCTTGCTTTTTAAAATAAAATCACCTGTTATACAAATAATTTCAGTATTTTGTTTTAAAAAGCAAGCATAGAATGCAAAAATGATTTCATGAATAATAAAGCGTTCTTAGTTTAAAGGATAAAACATAAGTCTTCGAAACTTATAATACTAGTTCAATTCTAGTAGAACGCTTATTTATACCGCTTTATCATAGCCTTGCTAGACAAGTAAATTGTTCAATAAAATGAAATAAAAAAAATCGTTTATGAAAATTACGAAGAGATTATTTCGGCTATTAACGGCGTTAAAGGAAGGCTTTATTCTCTGATAACGGATAAAAAAAAAAGCTGAAAAAGCTGATAAAAAAATTAAAATTTGTTCAAATGGGTTAAAAGCCCATCTAATCAAGGTTTGGCACAAAAAACGCAAAAGTTAGGTCAAAATTGCTTGATTTTTGAGGCCTCAGCGGACCACTATTAGAGAAAAAATTAAAATTAAATGTTTGATTTTTTTTGATTATTTTAAAAATATAAAAATCGTCTAATCAGGCAATATTAAAATAATTTTAAAAATTAAAGAGAAGAATGTGTTGCAGCTAAGAATACTCTAAATACAATCGATTACAAGTTAAGAAGCGAGTATACACTAATTCAGGAAGTTGAGATATGTTTAGATACGATTAAAGAAAACGCAGAAGGTGCTGACGTTGAAGATCTTAGAAAGTATGTAGAAAAACTTGAACAATACACTACAAATTTACAGGCAAGCTGTAATACATACGAGCAATATAAGTCAAATGTAACAGATAAAGTGTACCGTTGGTTTTGTGGTGTAAATAGCTGTTCTTGTTGTGAAAACAGCGCTGTTAAAGAATCATAATTTATAAATAATCATTGGCTTAGAATAACAAATAAAAACAACCGCTTACATATAGTAAGCCCCCCCCTGAAGTTAGGATAATCGGATAATCCGTGGGCTAGCCACCCAAGAAACGTATGTTCAAGTCATCGTACTTCGGGTAAACTTAAACAAAAAGTTAAGTTTACTTAAAAAAAAATCAATAAAAAATCAATGGCAGCATCTGTAAAACACAAACACACAAGCCTTCAATTATTAAAAGGCAAGAAGATCGGGCATTATAACGATCATTTGATAAAAAAATTTCAAAAACACGGCATTACAAATGCTGTTTAAAGTAGAAAAACTACAACAACATGTAGAAACAGCGGAAGATTTTAGTAAAGGTTTAATTAGTTATTTAGCTGAATTAAATCATTCATTAAAATTTTGACATTCGCAATGATTTATTAATAAAAGCAATAAATTGAATAAACGAAAAAAAGCCAGTCTTTTAGGGCCGATACTTGCGTTTTTAAAGAGCCGTAACTCTGATCTTTAGATTGTAGTTTAACGGTAAAACATTCCGTTTTGGTCGGAATAAAGAAGGTTCGAATCCTTCCAATCTAGCCCCCCCCCCGGTAATACACCTAAATGCAATTAATCAGACGCTGCTTTTACTTTTACAAAGCGTACGCAGCATAACCAGTCTATTTTGTTTTTTTAAGAGCCTAGCTTTTCGTACTTCAGCTAGCAATCCAAGACAAAATACTTCTTGTTCACAAAACAATTAATGATTATACCGGCTAAACAGGATTTAATCAGTTAGTATAGTTATAGTGCATCAGTACGGTACCACATGTTTAAAAGAAGCTTAAAACAATTCACGCAACATTGATTTTTTTTTTTATAAGCACTCTTCGTCTAGTGGACTAGGACAATACTTTTTCACAGTATAAACGCGGGTTCGATTCCCGCAGAGTGTAGTCAATAGCTTTGCTACTCAAAAAAAAGGGTTTTGCGAGATTGTATTAATATGTAAGTTTTATATGCGTCTTTAATCGCTAGGTACAATAACAGGATGAAGTATTTGGAAATACCAGGCTTCCAATCTCTGATACTATTTGCAATAGATAACTCTGTAAAGACCCAGCAATCTCTACTCTACGTTTTTTAACTGATGATCTAACTCTTGTAAATAGGCAATTAGCCCCAAGTGTATAGCAAATCTAAAGATGCACGTAAGGCCATCGTAAGTGAGCTTATTACAAAACGAAATGAAACCCTGCGTAACCAGGATATGCTAAGTATTGGAAAATTGTTTAGGAGTTACCCATTTTATTGGCCTGCGGTACATGATTTTCGAGGACGAATTTATCGTATAAGTAATCTTAATATACAAATGGACGCATTTGCCAGAAGTTTAATATGTTTTTATAGTGATAAGCCTGCGGTTACTAATCGTAAAAAAAACAAAAAGACTTTTGAAAAGTTTAATTTATTATTAAAAGAAATACTAAATGATGAAGGTCTTATTCAAGAATGGGATGCTATTTTTGGAAATCGTTTTATAAATAATAACGCTTTCCATGATTTGTTGTTTACGGCTCTAAAAGAAAAGAAGCTAAATGTTAAGGGGTGCCTATGCTAAAAACAGAACCTCTGGCCCTCAAAGGAACCTGTAAAGGAAACCCTTATTTTATTAAAGGCGGCCAGAAGTTTTGCGCCTTTTTTACTGGGTTTTTTAACAAAAATATAAAATAAAAAAAAATGCTTTTAATATCAGAAACAATATTACAATTTGCAAATTTTACAAACTTAATTTTAATTAAGCTAATAACTAGCTTCTTTTATTTAATAATTAATTATATAACTCATAAAATAAGGCTTACTGTTACATTAGCAAACGTGTTGCGATTAATAATTAGCAGCGTTGATTTTGTTATTTTACTGACCCTACTATTGGCATACATATTTGAATCATGCGCAATGGCATATAAGTTTTCTATTTTAGGAATTCTGTTTTCAATTTTATTGTGCGCCGCTAATTGGATTTTATTAGTAGGAAAAGATGATGTGCAATCAGTTTTTATTACCAATATATTGAGTTTCGGTGTATTGTTGATACTATGTATTCAATTTATGTCTATGGGGGTTAGTGTATAAAGGGCCAGTAGCGGCCTTTGTTGCTTTTAATATAATATACGGAGGTTGCTGGCTAGTGATTGATCGCTATCCAAAAACTATAACAAATTTTATGATACACATAGGAGAAAAGCTGTCTTGGGTAGACCCGCTTATTGGCAGTATGTCTCATAAGGACCTTGTATTAAGAAATGTGTGTAGTTTCAGTTTAGGCCTATTAAACTTAACGCAACACCTCGGGGGTTAATCTAATCACGTTATCTTTAATTAGTTTGGGGTTAGTTATAAACGTATTAATTGGGTTTTAATAGAAGCATCAGCATCAGTTAAGTTGCATAGTTCTGGCTTTATTGGGCAAATTATTATAAATGGGTATAATAATATTGCTACAATTTAAACCATTTTTTTTTTTAATTTAAACCATAGTTAGAAAGCAAAATGGTTTTTCTAAAAGAGCGCTATTTTAAATTAAATGTTTCAGTAAGTAATATAAGCTTTTAAAGGCAATAAAGTATTTAAATAATCTGTGGAAGGAATGGAATAATTAAAAATACAATTAATAATTAATTACCAAGATAGGCTGAAATTTAATGGTTCACCTTTGGTGTAGGTTCGAATCCTGCCAGCCTAGTTATGTAAAGTTAAAACACAGTCATTCTTTTCATAACTATATTAATATTTAATTTAGTGTATCAAATCAAAATTTATAAAACATATCAACAATGTATCTAGCTTTATTGACTTTACCTTTAATTACTTTTGTTTGCATAGGCCTATTTGGACGATTTATCGGCCCTCGAGGAACAATTGTTTTAAGTTTGCTAAGCGCAATTTGTTCAGCACTGATAAGCTTTACAATTTTTTATGAAGTCGCGCTTTGTCGTTGCCCATGCCAAATAACTTACGCAAGTTACTTTCATAGCGGCCTGTTTGATGCCAACTGGGGTTTTTTATTTGATACTTTAACTGCAGTAATGTGCGTTGTTGTAACATTAATTAGCTGTTTAGTGGTACTCTATAGTTGCTCTTATATGATTGAAGACCCACATTTTATAAGATTTATAAGCTATTTAAAGTTGTTTACTGTGGCCATGTTAATGCTAGTGACAGCTGATAACTATATACAATTGTTTGTCGGCTGGGAAGGTGTTGGTTTAGCCTCCTTTTTACTGATTAGTTTTTGGTTTACTCGCCTTCAGGCGAGTAAAGCTGCTATTCAAGCAATGTTATTGAATAGAGTGGGGGATATTGCCTTGGCGCTAGGAATAATCTGCTTGTTTTTCTGTTACAAAACAACCTGTTATCAAGCATTATTTACTTGCGTTGCAGATTTTTATAGTCTTGCAGCTTTACAAATAGCAGGGTATACAAGTACCCAATGGTCATTATTAGACTTTTCTTGCATTTTATTATTTATAGGCGCAATGGGTAAATCTGGGCAGTTTGGTTTGCATGCGTGGCTGCCCAACGCCATGAATGCTCCGACGCCTGTTAGCGCTCTATTACACGCCGCAACAATGGTAACTGCCGGCGTGTTTTTATTAGCCAGAACTAGTCCATTGTTAGAGTTTGCTCCCTATGCGACAGTAATAATAGCTGTAATTGGAGCAATCACAACGATTTTTGCAGGGACTATTGGATTAGTCCAAAATGATTTTAAGTCTATTATAGCTTACAGTACGTGTAGTCAACTAGGTTATATGGTTACAATTTGTGGTCTTTCAAATTACAACGTAGGAATTTTTCATTTGTTCAATCACGCATTTTTTAAAGCTTTACTTTTTTTAACTGCTGGTGCAGTTATTCACGCTTTGGCAAATGAACAAGATGTGCGAAAGTTTGCTGGACTGCAACAAATTCTAATATTTAGTTATACGGCTCTACTTATTGGTACGTTAGCCCTAGTAGGGACGCCCTTTTTAACCGGGTTTTATTCAAAAGATGTTATATTAGAACTCGCTTATGCACGCTATAGCGTAGCGGCCCATTTTAGTTATTTGTTAACTTGTTTTAGTGTATTTACTACATCATATTACAGTTTTAGACTGTTATTCTTATGTTTTCATACTAATATTAACCAACTTTCGGAAACCAATAGCCGGGTTTTAGCCCCCTATGATGGAAAAAACAATCTTGAATATAAGAACAAGTACACAAATATATATAAACAATACGCCAAAGCTCACGACGCCGACTGGGTTATGGGTATAGTACTACTTATACTAGCAGTAGGTTCTATTTATGCAGGTTGGTTTTTTAAACCAATGTTTATAGGGCTTGGCAGTGACTTTTGGAATAACTCAATTTTTATAAAACCTAACAATGGTATTATGATAGAGGCGGAATTCTTGCCTCAATTTGTCAAAATTCTTCCTTTAATATTAACTATATCGGGCGCATTAATTGCTTATTTATTTAGTATAACTTGGGTCTCTGGAGCTTATCAAATAGCGTCGAACCATTTGAGCAAAGTTTATTTATTTTTAAACCAACGCTGGTTTTATGATAAAATATTAAATGAACTTGTAGCATATAACGCGTATAAAGTAGGGTACGACTTTGTAAAAATATTCGATAAAGGATTGCTTGAGCTATTACCTATGTTTGGACTCGGATTGCCGAAATTTCTAAAAAGTATATATATTAAATTAGGGGCTACTCAGTCTGGTTTAATATACCACTATGCTACAATAATGATTATTGCTGCTATGTGTGGGTTAACTATGCTCTGTTTTACTAACATAGTGTTATTTATAGATTTTAGAATCTTTGTACTAATGGTTGCATGCTTATTGATTATTTAAACAAAACCCCGCCATGTTCTTTGTTTATCATTGTAAAACGTTAGGCGCACACGTTTAAAAAGCCCAGCATAAACCAGCAGTTAAAAATTGTTACACAAACAAAGGTTTTGCGAAGGTTCGAATCCTAGACTGCGTAATACTACAATTGAGAGCTATTTATAATTTATAAAATTTGTTTTGGATAAATTAATTAAATACAAATAAATAGCCGACTAATAATAAATTTTATTATGAAAAACCTTTCATTGTATAATTGTATATTAATCACATTTTTTAACACATGCGCTATTAGTTTTTGTGATGCTCCGCTGAGCGTAACTAGTGCCATGTTTGATCGTTTTGGTTTTCAAGAACCTGCGAGCCCTTTAATGGAAGGCCTTATTGCTTTACACTCTGATATTTGGGCAATTATGTTATTTGTTGCCGGTTTTGTTTTGTATATGATGTGTGCTATACTATATAAATTTAGCGCCAATAACTCAGACATTAGTTATAAAGTTCACCACCACAGCCTAATTGAAATCATTTGGACTACTGTTCCTGCGTTAATCCTATGTGTAATTGCAATACCAAGTTTTACTTTGTTATATAGCCTGGATGAGGTAATTGAACCTAGCTTAACAATAAAGGCAATTGGGCGGCAGTGGTACTGGAGCTACGAGTACGGTGATTACGAAGTACATGACGGCTTAGTGACAAATGGGATTACATTTGACAGCAATGTATTGCAAGATGACGATTTGGAACAAGGCCAGTTACGTTTACTGGATGTTGATAACCGTCTAGTGTTACCTGTAAATAAACACATAAGATTGCTTACAAGTGGAGGTGACGTGATTCATAGTTTTGCTGTTCCAAGTTTAGGTGTTAAACTTGATGCGATTCCTGGTAGACTAAACCAGACAATGCTGTTTATAAAACGACAAGGTGTTTTTTATGGACAATGCTCGGAGCTATGTGGGTCAAGCCACGGGATGATGCGTGCGACCTGTTCTGCGGGAAACCTGATTTAATAACGGGAAGCCGCAGGTGCCTTACAGGGTACAACTATTTTTCCAGGTGGAACATAGTGTCCAACCTTAAACAGTGAGGAAAAGCGTACCCACGGGCGCTTGGTGTGAGCAGGGTTAATCCTGGCCAAGGGTCCGAAGCTGGGTATAAAAGGGGAGAAGCATGACGAAAGTCATCGACAGAGTCAGTCAAGCGACGAACCTCGAGCAATGGTACAAGGTTAATGTAATGTGAACTCCGAGTTTTAAAGCGTCGTTAACGTGAAGCGGGGTTGAAATTGGCTCTGCCCACCTGGAATAATATCCAAGTGGGGACCCCCGCGCCCGGAATATCGGGAAGCCACCGAGGGCTGCGAGAGCATCAGTCGTAGCTACTGTTCGAAGAGTGGTCGGTGCAGATTGGAGAACCTCAAGGCCAAAAGATGGAAAAATGGAACTGGGAAACCCTCATAGATCAACCCTTGAATGGGAGAAGATGACTCACGTCTGAACTTTGAGGAGTAGGACGGGGTAAAAAGCGAATGCTGAGCCTGAAATGACAGGTGTTGCTGAAAAGGCTCAAGGAATAATATCCCAGATATGCCAACGTGCCCCGCGCCAAATGACTCAAGTGGTAAAAACGCTCCCACTGCCTAAGTAAATTAGGTAATTTAATTATAAATGGAGATGAAAGAATTACAATGGAATAAAATCCGATGGAAAAACGCAGAAACGCGTGTCCGAAAGCTACAAGAGAAAAACAGCAAAAAGGGGGATCGAAATAAGGTACATCTGTACCAGAAATGCCTGACAGAATCGAGAAGTGCTAGACTACTAGCGGTCCGCAAAGTCACACAAGACAACCGTGGTAACGGCCGGAGTTGATGGAGTTAAATCCATTCTCCCGGGTAGTCGGTTAGCTTTAAGCAGGGCGAAGGACTTGAGACTTAACGGTAAGGCGGACAAAATACTTCGAGTATAAAACCGGGTACAAGTGAAGGCCGCTAGGTAAAGGGACAGAGTGAAGCAGGCCTTGGGCAAACTAGCTCTGGACCCCGAGTGGGAAGCTTTGTTCGAAACAGTTATGGTTTCAGACCAGGTAGAAGTTGCCACGACCCCGTAGAAACGATTCTACGAGGGATCAGTCAGTCAAGAGAGGGTAAGTTTGTTTTAGATTCGGATATAAAGAAATGACCGGATTAACCACGCGTAATTCCTGGCCCCAGTTGGAACAGCAAATTTACGCCTGGCTGAAAGCCGGAATTCTTGATGGGGGACTTTGAGTAATCCAGAAATGGGTACCCCCCAAGGTGTCAGTCCGCTGCTATGCAACGTCGCGCTGCATGGCATGGAGAAAGACCTAAATCAATGGGTTTCGGGGACTCAAACTAAAAGACAGTAAAGGACGTTCGCTTAGTCGAAGAGATACGATTGCTTAGTCGATAAGATTGCTTCACTAACGATCATTCGATACACCGATGATCTAGTCGTCCTGCATAAGCAGAGACCGATTGTCGAGTCAGCAAGGGAGAGAATTAACTTGTGGCTTGGAGAGTAAGGAAAACCAGAGAAAACTCGAATAAGTCACACAACCAATCCCATAGACGGAAGAGTTGGTTTCGATTTCTTAGGCTTCAACGTCCGCAAGTACCCTGTGAAACCGTGGAAAGCGACGTTTACCTGAGATGAGAAGACCTTCATCAAGCCGTGACTCTATTAAGAATCACGTAGACGCCATAAGAAGGGAATTACGGAAATGTGTTTCTGCGGAGACCTTAGTAGCGAAACTAACCCCTATAATTAGAGGCTGGTGCAATTACTACAGGACCGCAGTCAGCTCCGAAATTTTTGCAAAGCTTTATACTTTTTAACCAACTTGTTCTCTGGGCTCAGCGAAAACACCCCACAAGGGGGAGTAACTGGATCCGAGCTCAATATTGGAAAAGAGGTAAAACACAGCTGGAATTTGGTCACACGAAGTCTGGTAAGTGGGTAGGGCTAAAATCCCATAACACCTCCCGTGTTAAAAGGCATGTAAAGGTCAAAGAAATCGATTTACGATGGCGATACTAACTACTGGGCTCAGAGGTTGCGAAAACTGCCGGGTGACTCGCGTAAGTAAGCTCCTAAAAAAAAGGGAAAATCTATGTGAACTCGATTTCCGTCCCGGTGACATAATGGAAATCACATTGTGCCCCTTTCACGAGGTGGCAATGATGACTACAAAAACTTACAACTTTTACACGGACATTGCCATGACCAAAAACACTTTTCTTTTACAAACCTGCTGTTGGCGAGGAGCTGCTTGCATTGCGAGATGCACGAGCAGTTCTGAAGTAGGAGTGAGTAGGAGACTACGCGCTTACTATAACCTATTGCGCTAGAAGCTGTTCGCGAACAAGATTACGTTGATTGGGTTAATATTAAGCTGCAAGAAATGTAAATCAAATTGTACGGGTTGCTCGAATAGAATAAATAGTGTACAAGAAAAAAAAAAAGGCCTTTTGGATAAATGAGGCCACATTAATTATACATAAATTTTATTAAAATGCTTATTGTTACAATAAAAGTAATTGCTGTTATGATCGTTGGATTATTAGCCACTGCATTTTTAACTTTGTCAGAACGGAAAGTAATGGCAGCGTGCCAAAGACGGAAAGGGCCTAACGTTGTAGGGTTTATAGGGTTACTTCAGCCAATTGCCGATGGCCTAAAGCTGATTGTTAAAGAGCCTCTAATCCCGACCAATGCTAATTTACTGATTTTTTTAACTGCCCCAATATTAAGCTTTATATGCAGCACAATTGCTTGGGCAGGGATTCCTTTTGGCTATAGCATGGCTATTGCAGACTTTAATATAGGAATTTTGTATATTTTTGCAATAAGCTCTCTAGGAGTATACGGGATAATTACCAGTGGCTGGAGTTCTAACTCGAAGTACGCCTTTCTGGGCAGTTTAAGATCAGCGGCCCAGATGATTAGTTATGAAGTCAGTATAGGGTTAATATTGTTGACAGTTATAGTGACAGTTGGAAGTTTAAATTTAACTGAAATTGTTTTAGCACAAGAACAGTGCTGGTTTGCCCTGGCTCACTGGCCAGCTCTAATTATGTTTTTCATTGCCTGTTTAGCGGAAACAAATAGAGCGCCATTTGACCTTCCTGAGGCAGAGGCGGAGTTAGTGGCGGGCTATTTTACAGAATACAGTTCATCAGGATTTAGTTTATTTTTTTTAGCCGAATACGGAGCTATGATTTTAATGAGCACTCTTGTAACGATTTTTTTTCTAGGTGGGTGGCTGCCGCCATTTAACATATATATTTTTTATATAATTCCAGGACCAATTTGGTTAGCTTTAAAAACGCTTATTTGGTTATTTTTGTTTATTTTTGTAAGGGTGTGCTTACCACGATACCGGTACGACAGGCTAATGATACTGGGTTGGAAGGTATTACTACCCATAAGCTTAGCTTGGTTTTTGTTCACAACTGCAATGTTATACAGTTTTGAATTATTTTAATAAACGCATGATTAAATGTATTGTGAAAGCCAATATCGCTTTTATAAGCAGTTTTCAGAAAATGATGTAATAGGTAACATGCCAGCTTTGGGTGCTGGATATGTGGGTTCAAATCCTGCTTTTCTGATAAATAAGCATCAATAGCTTTTTTTAAAAAACTATTGATATAGCTTCTTCAATTACTCTACTATTAATATAATAATAGACAAATAAAATACCCAGTTATACTAGTGGTTTTAACCAGTGAAATGAGCACATTAGCAAAATTATTAAAACAAATAAGAAAACCAAAAATAAAGCGTAATAGAAAAAAGGCTTTGCAAAAATGTCCTCAGAAGTTTGGAGTTTGCGTTCGAGTGTATACGACAACACCAAAAAAACCGAATTCAGGCATCCGCAAAGTAGCAAAAATTCGACTAAGTAACTCAAAAAGTATAATCGCCAATATTCCCGGTATTGGGCACAATTTACAAGAGCACAGTTGTGTTTTAATACGTGGGGGCCGTGTGCGAGATATCCCAGGTGTTCAATATAGGGTAATTAGGGGAGTACTGGATTGTAAACCGGTCGAATTACGAAAAAGTAGTAGATCCAAATACTCCGTAAAGCGCTCATAAGCTAAATTAAAAAAAGAAATTGTAGAAATTACAATAATTAATAAAAACATACATTTTTTATATTATAATTAATATATAACAATAATAGCAATGCTTATCAAAAAACAACATAACAAAAATAATACTGCAGATGTAGCCCTACTAACGGAGCTAAAACAGTTGCAATGTGCTAAAACAGCAACATTAAATAAAAGCCCTTATTTTGGTTATCGTGCTGAAATTTCCCAAAACAGTGAGCTAATTATAAGTTTTAGAAGTTATGTCATAAGTCAGGCGGAAGATATCAGTAGCGCTATCAATACAATTGAAAAGTTAATTCATTATCTAAACTCTGTTTGTGCAAACCAACTGCACACATCTTTTGAATTATGCGCAATAACATCACTGCTTTCAAAAGTGCACTCAAACTTTTCACCAGTTGTGCTAGGGTTCTTCACTTCAAGCTATACTGATTTAATCAACTGCCAAAGCATCCTATCACCGAGGTATCGAAAACAACAAAGCAAACAGAAACTGATTAATTATACTAACCGCGATAAGTCAAATAGCAAAATTCTAGGCTCTCAACTAACAAATAATTTAAAACAAAATAGTAGCTTTGCTGTTCAGCAAAGCTACTATTTTGATCGGTGTTTTTTTAAACTGTCTAAGCAATTAAGTAGTCTAAGCGCTATCAATACAAAATTAGTGCAAAGAAGAAATTCTAGAAAATTATTCACTCTTATCCGCTCACCTTTTGTATTTAAGAAAACGCGAGAACAATTTAGTTTACAAACAATATCATCTAACATAGCTATTACACTTGCAAACGCTGCGCAAAAGCAGTTTTTAATTAAAAATTTACGTTTATTAAAATTACCCGTAGAATTAAAAGTGGTCAGCCGTAATTAAGAAAAAACTTTTTATTTTATAAAAAGCCAGCCTTTTTATATTGTTTAGAAAACCACACTCAAATAATTTGGCTTAAATAAGAATGACAAACTATTAAAGATCGTGCTTATTGAAGCAGTTATAAAATTATAATTAACATACAAAATACGTAGATTTAAGTAAAAATAAATCTTACTCTGTAGTCCCTTTTTATATGTAATATTTTAAGTACAATGTCAATACTCCCTGAACAAATCAAGTATTTTGACGCAGGCCGACGAATACGCCTATCGATTTATGTCGATTTGTAATTTGTTTATTAAAATGGTGGTTCGTTGGTTATTTTCAAGCTCAGCAAAGGATATTGGGTATCTTTACCTAATTTTTGCAATTTTTAGCGGAATTATTGGTACCGCACTTTCAATGATAATTAGAGCAGAGCTTGCTCTACCGGGTACACAGGTACTATCTGGTAATTATCAATTATATAACGTTGTAATTACAGCGCATGCTTTATTCATGATTTTTTTCATGGTAATGCCCGCCCTAATGGGTGGATTTGGAAATATTCTGGTGCCCGTAATGATTGGAGCTCCAGATATGGCATTTCCACGACTGAATAATATTAGCTTTTGGCTGTTGCCGGTAAGTTTACTATTATTATTAAGTTCAGCATTGGTTGAGACTGGTGCTGGTACAGGATGGACCATTTAAAGGTAGATAGGTGGTCCTGCTGTTTCCCATAAAAATATTTTTATGGGAAACAGCTTCAAAAAACTTCACTCGATGCGGGAACACCTTGATAAGATTTAAGTTACTGAGTTACATGCTAGTAGACAATACTGCGTATGTTAAAGTGTAAAACGGGCTCGTTATAAGATTTAAATCGTAAGACAATCCGCAGGAAATAGCGCTTTTGCTGTTCTGGTAACTTATTCCAGATAGGATAGGGCAAGACAAGGCAAAGCCAATAACGATTTTATTATAATAAACAATGCTAAAACAATATAAAAACAATGCTATTTCTTCAGAGACTAAACGTGAAGATATTAATAGTGAGCAAAAATGGGCCACTGGAATAATAGATGGTGACGGACATATTGGGTTAGAATGGACGAATAAAGAAAAGACAAAATGGGTACCTGTTCTAAAAGTGACATTGCACAGGTATAATAGTCGTGCTATTTATAGGCTAAAAAAAATTTTTGGCATTGGTAAGGTCACTCACAGTGGACACACAATTACTTATCGTGTGCGGAATAAAGCTTTATGGCGCTCTGTTTTGATACCTTTGTTTAGTAGATTTCATTTAAGGTCTATGAAATATGCCGCTGTACTAGTGATTAAAAAAGCTCTGCATATGGAGCAATTAGGAAATGCTACACCCAAAAATATTTTGAGGTTACAAAAATCACTGGATCGAAAAACCGACCCAATCAGTCCAATATGGACTAACGGGACAAATTTAAAAAACGTTGTTGATTTGGACTGGCTAGCCGGATTTATAGAAGCGGAGGGCAGTTTTTATATTTTGCACAACGGACGGCACGGTTTTGCTATAGGACAAACATATGATCAGCACATCATTATTGCGATTCACCGCTTATTTGGTGTGCAATCTGCATTAAAACACCGGACTAATTATATAATGTTAGATACCAAAAACACGGCTATTTTATACCTGATTGCAAATGCAATCAATAACCGCCTTTTAGGCATAAAGAGCTTTGAATTTTCGCTATGGCTTAGAACTTTACGAAAAAAAAATAAGACTAAAACCTTAAAAGCAAAGTCAATAATAACTTTAATTAGGCAGCGCTGTTAATCACATTGTATAAATATAATTATAGTTACCATCTACTGTTTAACCCATTTTTTTTTTATTATATTAATATATGGTATAGTCCATTAATTTGACTGCTTCCTTTGAGTATCCTTTTTTACCAAAGTATGATACTCAAAGGAAGCTGTCAAATTTGCTACCCCCCTTTATCATCACTAGTAGGAATGCCAGGTGCATCTGTAGACTTAGCCATTTTTTCATTACATATTTCGGGATTAAGTAGTTTACTAGGGTCTATAAACTTTATTACAACTATTTTTAATATGCGAGCTCCGGGAATGAAAATGCATAGGGTACCCCTATTTGCTTGGAGTGTGCTTATTACTAGTTTCCTACTACTGCTAAGTCTACCAGTATTAGCCGCTGGAATTACAATGCTACTAACGGATCGAAACTTTAATACAAGTTTCTTTGACCCCGCTGGAGGTGGTGATCCGGTTTTATTTCAGCATATCTTTTGGTTTTTCGGTCATCCAGAGGTTTATATTTTGATTCTTCCAGCTTTCGGAATAATTAGCCATGTTGTTAGTACATTCAGTGAAAAACCTGTGTTCGGTACTATCGGAATGATTTACGCGATGGCGTCAATTGGTATTTTAGGATTCATTGTTTACGCACATCACATGTTTACTGTAGGGTTAGATATCGATACAAGAGCATACTTTACAGCAGCAACAATGATTATTGCGGTGCCGACAGGAATTAAAATTTTCAGTTGGCTTGCCACACTATGGGCTGGCCGAATAACCTTTAAAACGCCTATGCTATTTGCGTTAGGGTTTTTATTCCTATTTACCGTTGGTGGATTAACGGGTGTTATATTAAGTAACGCCGGTTTAGATATAGGACTTCACGATGAAAATAAAATATTATAAATAAATATGAATACAAGTAATAAAAGCATAAAAAAAGCTTATCAACAATTTTTCTTAGGACTTTTAGAAGGAGATGGAAGCATTCAAGTAAACCACTGGAGAAAACGTAGTTTACAATTTAGGATTGTAATTAAACTAAAATATACGCACGCCAATTACGCTATGTGCGCTGAAATTCGTGAACAATTGGGTATAATGAATTTACATATACGACGGGGCTTTATTATCATGGTGGAGGACCACCGTGTAAGATTGCTGAGTATTATGGCTATCATTGATAAACATGGGTTATTGCTTACACATAAACGAAGGCAATACGCTTTTTTTAAGTATTGTTACAACAATAAAATAACCTATAGTGAATATGCACACATAAAAGATTTAAAGAATTCTTGGCTTGGCTTTAATTCCATTAATGATTATAGTAGTGACCAATTATTAGAATTTAGCCATTGGCCTAATTGGCTAATAGGATTTACTGAGGCAGAAGGCTGCTTTTGTATTCGATCCAACGGTATCCACAGTTTTAGCATATCCCAAAAAGACGGCTCTGAGGTATTGACTGCAATTAAAAAAACTTTTAAAATACCTAACAAAGTTCGTAGCACTTCTCGGCTATATTTTTTGGAAACCTACGCAGGGGTAGTCCTACAAAATATTTGTAATTTTTATAGTTCTTCTCGTGTGATAGGGTTATTGGGTGAAAAGCAAATACAATACAAAACATTTAAAATATCATTAGAAAAAAAAAAACTTGATAAATAAAAACTGATATCTTCTAGTTATTTATAATTTACGTGTCGTGACTAAATTCCGCTATATGCAAGAACCCCCTAAAGACTTGATTTTGTTAATTTATTAACAAACGCTAACAATAAAAAAAGGCGTAATAATTTTCTTTTATTTTCAACCTTTTATTGTATTGTTGCAAAGTATAAAAATGGGCGATTTGCAGGAAACCAACATAAGTTAATATAGTAATTTAATAATTCGTTACTAATTGCTTATTAGTAGGATCCTCAGAGACTATACGCGGAACAAATGAACCTACTTTATAAGTATTTTCTTTGATGACATAGTCCAGCAAATAATGAAAGTTATTTGATTTCAGACGTATTACGTAGTTGCTCATTTCCACTACGTTTTAAGCCTTGGAGCAGTGTTTGGCATATTTAGTGGATTCTATTTCTGGCTTCCAAAAATAACAGGGCTTATGTATAATGAAACTTGGGCACAAGTCCATTTTTGGTTATTGTTTATAGGCGCAAACCTTACCTTTTTACCAATGCACTGGCTAGGGCTAAACGGGATGCCGCGGCGTATTCCTGACTATCCAACGGCTTTTGCATCGTGGAATTTAATTTGTAGTTACGGGGCGTATATTAGCGTTGCAAGCTTAGTCGTGTTTTTTGCTGTGGTTATTGAAGCTTTTGTTGTAGCTCGACAGGCCTCTAGAAACCCTTGGCCGGCAGAACACCGACAAAAGCCTGTTGCAGTATATAGCCCAGAATGGTTATTGACAAGCCCAATGGATTTTCACACTCACCCGGAATTACCTGTAATTCGAGAGCCTCGACGATCCAACTAAGCGAAACTAAATAAACCAGCAGGTCAATGGATAGGATAATTTGAGTTGAGTTTTTACTCTACTCACTCCACTCATTGGCCTAAAAACCAAGAACAAATTGATGTGTAGCAAAAAAAATAGGCATTATAGTTTAGAGGTTAGAACGTTGATTTCATACGTCAAATGCGGAGTTTCGAATACTCCTTTTGCCATTTTCAGTTTTTTACGTTACTCCACTCCACTACCTGAGTATACTAAGAATCAAGTAACAATACAACATTATTAAATATGACCATATTAAAAAATAATTATAATTTTAACGCAATTTACAAAAATAAACAATATTTAGCATTACTTAAACAATCTAAAACAGGGTTAAACGCAGGAGTTTCAGCCTCGCTAAAAGATAACACAATATTTAACAAACATATAAAAAACCTAATACAGGCCGATTGGACAAACTTTGTTTATAATAAAAGAACGACCAGCAGAAAAACAATTCAAACCAGATTCCGAAGTATTATCAGTGATCAAAAAAAGCGAATTTGTTTTGATAATTATGAATTAAATGGTATTTTATTAAAGTCATTGTTATCCGTAGATTCGCTGGTTTTAATGAAACTTCTTAATGAAACCGAAACCAATTGTTTTAATGCTGTTTTGAATAAGAACCTATCTTATGCCGGTCCAGGGCTTATTTTAGAACAGCTAATCAATAGACGATTTACTAAAAAACAAGGTATTTCAAATATACGAAATCGCTGTATAGTTACAGGTCGTAGTTCGATAATAGGTAAATTTCGATTAAGTCGAATCAGCTTTCGTCGTTACGCTGGGCGAGGGTTCATTCCGGGACTAATTAAGAGAAGTCATTAAAAACAGTGTAAATAAGAAATGCACCATATTAAGCTTTATTAAATTGATTTAAATCACAATTTTATTTTTAATTACACTATTGAGATTTTTATAAACATATGATATTTATTATAAACAATAACACAACCCATAATTATTCTAGATATTCGACTGGACCAAGTCGCATTTATAGCGCTCCGCTAAATGTAAAATGTGCACTTCAAACTATGATAAATAACGCCGCAACTTTTGAGAATAACCAAAATAATCAACCTTACTTATTTCAAACCAAGCAGTTGCTTTGCTGGGGACCAGATATTGCGTTTTTTAATTTAAGAAATACGTTTTCTAATATTTTCAAAGCCTTGCAAATATGCTGGTCTGCCGCGCGAAACAATAAAAAGATTTTATTTATAAACGGAAAAGACAGTATTGCTGCTGACTCAATATTAGTAAATGCGTGGCTAATGCACCAGTACAAGCGGCATAGTATGCCGCGCAAACTTAATAATATATCCAACTATGGGTCAAGATATAGAAGCCACTTACCAACTACATCCAAATATTCAATTACCACGGCGTATGAAAACAAAGGATTATTTAATCACTTAACTACTTTTTTAAATAGTTGCTACATAAAAGTACCCCAGATTCCAAGTACAAAAGTGCGGAGCTTTATAAAAAACTCGAATTCCCTATTAAATTGTATATTAACTAAATCTAAAGATTTTTATATGCACAATTGTAGTCAACTCGGGCATATGCAGAGCAATAATTACGCGCACGAACAAAAAACAAAGCGGGATGAGTTGGCTAAGACGCGCAAGTTAAACACTCAAAAAGCTAGTAAAATAATACACTCCGATCATAGCACTATGTTAAGCAAAAGCTTATTTTTAACACGTAATGAAAAACAATCACCAGTAAGTAATTATGACCAATTTAAAATAAACACAAACAATGCTATACGATTACAAGTCAAAGAAGCCCACATTTTAACGCAACAAATTACCGGAGAAATCACTGTTCCACTAGTAGGTTTTTTAACGAACACTAAGACAGGGTTTAATACTTTGCAAAATCAACGAAATGATGCATTTTTTAATCAATCTAAATCTGTCTATTTGAACAATTCGCTGAACGCCCTGGTCAAAAACACCGTTCATACACGGGCCAAAGCTTTAAACTTTGAATCGGGCTTACACCACAATATTACTAATCACAATTATGAAGCCAGCATTAACAAATTACAATCTAGCTATTCAGCATCTATTTATCACCAATACTATTTACCTTTTTCATTCTATGTAAGGCCGGTAAATAATGGTGGCTTACTGGTTAATCAGCAATCAAAACAAAAGCAATGTATAATAAGACAAAACATATTTGGTAAAATACTAGCTTGGAGGTTAAAAGGCCAATATCCTTCGAGTATGTTCTATAGTCAATTCAAAATATTTGATCAACGACATAAATATAAAATAAAACAGCTTACAATTGCTAATAACAACAACGTTGATGCAGCCGTATACGAGCTTAAATTGACGCCCGCTAAATCACAAGTACTATTTAAAAATAGCAAAAATTTTATAACATTAAAAAAACCTGTACGGTTAGTACAAAGAACTTACAAAACAAGCTTACAATTTTATTCAAATTCTAAACCTCACAACACTTCTAGCGACAATCAGCCGCCCATAAAATTATCCCCAGCAGACACCGGCTTGGCATGCTCTAAAAATACACGAAATCTAAAAGTATTACTAAAGAGCTTTAAAGACAATAGTATTAACAATTATTATATTAGTCGATTTTATCAAAGCGTTAAAACTAGTAGCATGTATAACAACCAACACAAGAATAGCATAAGCCCAACCAAACTCAAATCTCCAGTAACTCAATTATTTAGAACTAATTACGTTTTAAAAGCCTATAAGACCCAGACTAAGCAACTAATAGCGAAGCTACTTAGATATGATGAAAAAAAATTCTGCAATTATTATGACAAACTGATAAATTCAAACCAACTAAACCAATACCAAATGTTTGCTAAAAGTCCTTATGTGAACAATAAGTTGGCGGATATTATTTTTTTTATTAATCCTGAAAAAAATCAAAATCTAGTTAACCAAGCCAATTGTCTGAAAATTCCCACCATCGGCATAATCTCTGGTATGGCGTACAGTGAACTTGGCCGTCGCGGCTGCAATCATTATAATTTAAACAATCTTGTTAATTACCCCATTTTAGGTAATCCGTCCAGTCACTTTTTTGTTTATACCCTCGTTGGGGTGTTTATTAAAGCACTTAGCTCAAGCTAATTTGTAAGTAAGGTTGAACCAAGAATAGCTAACATATATTGTATGGGCAATGGCGACAAACGGTAATTGCATTATTCTATTTCATTACTAGAAAAAAAAATTGTTTAATTAAATTATTTATTTGATAAAACTAAAAGAAAAAATATCATAATTTTTAAAATGAGCCGAGCAAACCCAACCGCATTAAGAATTGCTAGCAAAACACAAAGCTCTATGTTTATAGGAATCAGTCAATATTATTTTGATGATCATGTTAAACAAAACATCAATATTTTCAAACTGACTGAGTTATTGAGTAGACAAATGGTTTTGCCTACAAATCAATTAGTTAGACATAATGTAGTCAATTCAAATAACTTTACTGTGTTGACTCCTCACTTATTACCAATTAATATAGTATGCGCAGCAAAACAACTCTTTTCTACAAAATTCACATTAAACAAAAGGCGCTTTTGTAGCGCAATTTTACATTACGTGCGCTGGTTACGAGATGATTTTAATAGCAATTATAAACGCTTTAATTCCAGCAATCCTCCTTTAAAATCTTTCAAACCTTATAAACTGCCTAATCAAGTAATCAATGCTATCAATGTTAATAATACCAGAGAAAAACATGCAAAACAAAATCATGTTCAATTTTGTGGTGTAACAAAAGCGAATCAAATAAATCATATATATAAATATTTTGTATTTAACCGATTCAAAAAAAACAACACAAATGTCAAGTACATCAAGGCCTTGGTACATCTGTCGAGTTTGGCATTTAAACGTGGAGCTGAGCAGAGCAAAACAACTAACATATATACGCAGACAAAAACAACACAACTTATTGATGGCAAGCTTTTGAACATGCAAAACTTCAAAAAAACGCAAAACCTTGTTATAGGTAATGGGGTTGGATTTCCTCTACCTGCACAATCTGCGGCTGCAATAGCAAGTGCCCCTTTATTACAAAAAGTTGACCAACTATGCAATTTTAGGCCCAACTACGAGCATACGACATGTAGTATGTTTTTACTGTCATTCCTAAGTTTATTGTATTTGCAAAATAAGCGACATAATCAAGTATCTGCGCCAATTACAAGCATCAGTTTAAGCAATCAACTAAAAATTGGACGACAAAAAACCCCGTTAAGTACAGAAAATGTAACCAAATTAAGACAAAATTTTACCGATCCTGTAGACAGCGGGTTAACTAAGTCTTGTTACGTTATCAGCCCTTATTCAGGTTTAAAAAAGTCAAACAACTCTACTTTTAGTAAGGTTCAAAAGCATATAAATTTCTTTCGCAATACAGTAAAGCCGGCGACTTCTCTAGAGTTGGTTATTTATCGCAGTTTCTGCGAACCTGCAGGTTTAAATTATATCAGTGCTTTAGAAAATAGGCTGTCCAAAAGCCGTTTGAATGCCAAATGGTCTAACGCTTTATTTAGACGATCATTAAAAAGCAACTATATTCCAAATTATAACAATGCACAAACAGGTTTGATACGAGTAAAAGCTCAAATGATATTTGAATTTTTATATGCTGTAAGTAATGGTAGAGAATTGAATGTAGACCAGAACAATTTTCCAAATCAACACACGCTAGATGTAGGAAATCGACGCCCATGGTTGCGAAAGGAGTCAAGTATTAGACTTTAAGGGTTTTACCCCCCCCCCCCCCCCCCCCAATCTATCCCTAGCTTACTTGGTGAAATAGGTAGACACGAAAGCTTTAAAAGCTTTTGCTCATTTGAGCATGCAGGTTCAAGTCCCGCAGTAAGCAAACCAAGCTCTGCATTCCGGTAGACAAACATTCGTATGTGTGTGCTGCGATAGCCTACTAGTTTGAAACTTTTTATTAATTTTT